CGAAACCAGCTTTTTCGAAATGATCAACATGCGCTCAAAAAGACCTACTAAACCCCCTCTTGCCAAGTGATCTAGTTTAGTCTGAGTCTGAATTTGCTGTATCAGTTGCTCCCGCTCTGGACTTACTTCAAGGAAAGATAGGATTGGGCAATTCCGCCGGTTCTGGAGCTTACCTTATTATTATGAAAAGGGGAACTTTTATTCTTTTTTAGAGGTTGATTAAGGGGGGGCAGAGCGTCGAGGCTTCTCAGCCGCAGGAACAGGGAACCAATCCTCCAAAAATGGAATGAGTTCGCAATTACTACCACAAGAGAAGCCGCCCCCTCATCACTTACCGCTATTTTTTATTGGGGGAATTCAAAACATTTTTTCTGGCCTTCTGATGAAGAGGTGACCTCGTGCTCTTCAAGAAATGAAGGCAAAGGCCCCCCCGAGCCCGAGGGGGATCGTCGGAGGGCACCAAATCCTGTTTTTTTCCTCCCGTCCTCAAAAGAGGCGCCGGAGGCCCAAACTCATCCGGAGTTGGAGAGCTAAATAAAAAAAGACTTTCTCAACATAAAAAAAAAACTGCCCTTCCCTTCCATATAGATCGTCGTGGCATGAACTCATTTCTGCCTTTCCCCACTCCTGCCCGAAATCCAGCTGGGGCCCTCAAGGTGAGGCCGAATTTCATTACCTTTTGTGCGCCTCTCACCTCCTCCATGAGGATGATCCACTGAATTCATTGCAACACCACGAACAATGGGGCGTCTGCCTAACCACCGGCTTTATCCTTTCTAAGCTTTCGTGCATCATGGTTGGGATTGGAAACTATACCAATAGTAGCTCGGCATCGGGAATCAATGACTTTTTCAACACCCGAAGGTAGCCGCACAAGCCTAAGAGAGAGTGTAGGGGGCCTTCATTATTTTAGCTTTAGTTCCTGCGCTGCGGCTCGAGCCAGCCTTGCGCCTTGGCCTGAATGACATTTAATATAATGTAACCATCTTCCTATACGTATATCGACTACTGGTATGCGATTTCTATTTTCGAATTTAGAGAGAGTCTCGCCTGTCTATAAGCAGGGGAGGCGTGGCCAAGAAGCAGCCAGCTGACTGCCCCCTTCCACTCGGCCTTTCTTCGCTGTGTGAATAAGGTCTTAGTATGGATGGGCATTCCGGGCGGGTCGCAATAAGTCGCGGGTCGAAGGTTTGGACCAATCGCAATTTATCAACATTTTGCCTGCTTCCAATTGATGACTGGCTATTATATAAGTGTTGACCTAAGCCCCTGTGCCGGGGCTCGGCTCCCGAACCGTACGTGAGCTGCCTCGTACGGCTCTTCCTAAGAACTGGAAGCCCCCTCTCTCTAAATAGAAATTAGAAAAAAATGAGACATCAAAAAAGACTTTTTCAAAAAGCCTTTGCCCTCCTATTCAACGGGGCTATTAGAGAAGCAGCTTCGTTCCTTGACTTCTTTGCTCAGTCAAACTTCCTTTTCCTTGTTCCTTAGTGTAGTCTCGGTCCATAGTTTAAGACTCCGTTCCTTATGCCTAGTCTATATCCACAGCTGACGTGGCTCCGTACCGACGCCTTTCCCTTTGTCGACGGCTAAGTGACTTCGTAACCTTATTTTATTTCGTATTTTCTTTCTTACTATATCATAGGTCTTCGTCGGTAAACCCCTTCGCCTATAGGCCTATAGGATAGGATAGGCGGCAGCTTGGCTTCGCTATCGCTCTGGTATAGAGTCCGTGTAGTCGTCGGCCTTCCTACCAGAAGGCCTATGAGTGGTCGGCCTTTCGAATGCCCCCTTCCTTACTTTTCTGAGAAGCCCTTTACGACTATAAAGGACAGGGGGCTGTTCACCTTTGGAAACTTAGCTACACCGGTCACGACATGTTGTTTGTTGATATTTATTGAGGAGTTTAGCTGACTGAATCCATAAACCTAGAAAGTCACCGTCACGGGTACTTTTTTGACTCTAACTCTATAGGTAGGTATTGGTGGAGCTTGCGTAATGTAGTTGTAGTTAAGGCTGCATTGAAGTCTTTCTTTTTCTTTTTTGAAGATCTACTGAAGTATCAAAGGCGAACCCCAGGCCGGGACGTCTGGCAGAATGCTTGGCCTCCTGCGCTGGAAGCCCGAAGGGTGAGCTTCTGGTGGTTAGCTTCTAGAACTAGATAATAGGCATTAGGCATTCTGAGCTGGAAGGGGGCAAGCAAATTAAGGGAGGCGGGCCGACTACAAGAAGCGAAGCTTAGGGAGCGACGGCCGACCACTACATAAGCTGCTGGCGGAGAAAGCTCGAGGAGCTTCCCTTCAATTCGTTGCTAAGTCAATGTCTTAGGCCTCCGAGTCAGCCCGCGCTTTTTCGAAGAATCCTGCACCCAGGGGCATACGGCCTGGCGGGCCTTCCCTTTCCGCCGGAGCTTCCTGGGCGTTGCCCCGTTCCCCAATCAGATGTTTGGATGTGAGCTATACTCCGCGAGGAGCCAAACGGGCGTATGGCCTTGCCATTTGACCTCTCTTCCCGTGTGACTAGGAATGCTCAGTGACAACCTCTCAATTGTCACCGCCTGGCCTCTCTTGCTACCGCGGTAGCACCTAGTGTGGTCAGCACCAATCGTGTTCGGACAACGAAGCTTACACTCATTCACATTGGTTCATCCTGCTATGTCCCGGGCCTTTTGCTCTTCTAACGTAAAAGGTGGCCGGCCATTCGTCAAGGCCCCAGAATCCGCTGGACATCTCAGCGGCGGGATTGAATACCCGCATCCGATCGAAGTTCCATTTTCCCCTAAAGGAGAGCTGTTTCTAGGTGGGTCGCTTCGCGCAAGACATTGCTTAGGACCAACGGGTCACACGACAGGTGCACGATCGACTTTGCACGCTCCATCCTTCGGCACTTCGCCTATCGGCTTGGCAGGCAAGCTACCTTGATCCGTCTTCGGCTTCGATTCGTTATGTTCAGAAGCTCCAACAAGCCTTAAAGTCTCTTGCCGCCTATGCCAAGAAAGCGCTGCTTTACGTTTGATCCTATGTGCCCAGAGAATGCTATGTGTTCTCCACTTTCGGACCTCGCAAAGAGAGAACGTGTTTTTTCCTCTTACTTTCTCTCTCATTCGCGGAGCGAAGAAAGCGGGCTTTGCCCCAGCTACCGCTATCCTTGGGAAACTCAAAGAGCTACCGAAGGAAAGGGATGCAGTCTCCCCCTTGGCCTTTGGAGAGGAGAAGGCAGAGAAGAAGACGTCCTTCGCGCAAGTTTTTTTGCTTCCTGCGCCCTTACTAGTACTAGCTTGACTAGTACTAGTAAAGGGGCTCTGGCTCTTCGACCAAGGAGGCATTCCGGTAGGAAGGCCGACCACTACATAAGCCTCCATCAGTCCAGGAGAGAAGCAAGCTACCTTTCTTTGATCCACCTTCACGGACAGGGAAGAGAACGAAAAGAGTCCGCGTATGGTGGGCGTGGTAGGTTCGAGGATCTTACGCGGCGGAGCGAACTCTTCTATCGTCTTGCATTTCCTCTGGCAGCGTAGCTGCACCCCCTCGATCCATCGTACTAGAGCGATCCGAGAAGAACGATTAGGGTCATATTCTATCCTTTCTACAATGCCCATAGACGAAGTGCTTCGTTTCAGATCCATTCTTCGCTGCAATCGCTTCGATCCACCCCCTCGGTGAAAAACAGTAATACGCCCTGAAGAATTCCTACCAGCGGACTTCCCTGTACGTGAAGTGAATTGTCTCAGTGCTCTCCCCTCTTGGCTTTGTCTCATTGTTTATCTCGTAATCATTCGATCGAATTAGCTCCGCCCGCCTCCGGAGAGTCAGCAAGAGCAGCCCAGAGATGAGAGGAAGAGGCGTGGTATCCACTGGTTTCAGTAGTAGGAGTTGCCCATTGTTCACCGAAGTCGTCAGAGAGGGAATCCTCGTGCTTTTCATTGGACAAAGAGGCTATCTAAAGTCTATTAATCAATAAGCAAAGTCTAAGGAAGACATATATCAATACCAATCCCCCTACTCTCTACTAATGACATATGATTTCACTACCTAGACTGCTAACGTTTATAAGACTCCTTCCTATGTCGGAGACAGAACCCCTTGTCTTCAGTCGCTATCCCTGGGTGGTACGCAGAAGTCACGGGTCCGTCCCGCCTCTCGTACACATACAGAAAAGAAAGAGACGGTTTGGAACCGGCCCAGGCCCCAACCCCAAAGAGAAACAATTCGAAGAAGGGGCCTCGAAAGAAGCGCACTCTCTGGTTTGTATGGATAGGGAAGATTTGTAAGTAATTTAGACTCTTCTTATCTTATCTTATGAGTTAAAGAAAGATGCTAGGTTAATGACTAGGGCCGGTCGTATAAATCCTTGTTCTTTTGTTCTGGGAAAGCGAAAGCCAGCACCTAAGAAGAGAGAACCTTCCTGTCCTTTAGTTCGGAGATAGAGGGAGCACGTTAGGGCGGATCAGAAAGAAGGAACTGAAACCTAAGTTCAATGCAGAATTCTTTTTGCGAGTGAAGTGAAAGTTCAGTTGACTATAGCTTATTGGCAAGCGGGAGGTACAAGTGTCGCAGATCAAATTGTCGGCAAGCAAGCTCAGAAGAAACCGACTTTCCTTTCCGGCTAGTGGTAGCGGTTGAGAGCGAAGCGAACCTTTTCTTAATGTAATGTTCATTACCTTCTCCCCCCTTTATTTCCATTCATATTCATTCCTTTCAGGATCAGTCGTGGTCTTACAAACTATACCGATGGTATGAACAAATCCCTTTCTTCATACAAAAGAAAGATGTTAGCCGCACGCCGTCTACCGTTGAGTTAGCAACCAAAATCAAAAAATTTCTAAGAACATAAAAAAAAAAGAAAGGTGGTAGGCCGAAGAACCGTTGAACGCTTCAACTTGGCCACTGAAGAAGGCTGGGCGAGAGACTAGGCCAACGTCACTGCTTACTTTAATGCCATGGTTGGAGCTTTGGGCTCCATAGACGGAACTATGTATTTAGGTGGGAAAGAACGCATGCAATGGGGATTGGATTCTGTCTGTCGGAGGTTCGAGAATCTATGAAAGGACATCTAAGACTAAGGAAGAATTCAATAAAGTCCATTACTGAGAGAAGTGGTGATCTCGTCTTGCTTGCTGGGAGAAAGGAAGCTTCCGGACCACCTTTTCCAGCCAGATAGCGAGACTCAGCAATTCACACTAACTGAAAGCGGCCGAGAACACGTACCTATCCCTTACGGGAATCGAACCCGTGTCTTCGACATGAAAAGACGATGTCCTAACCACTGGACGAAAGGGACCAACAAGCCATTCTTCATATACTTCAGCTCCGAGAATAGAAGTGGTTCGTTTTCTTTCTATACGCAATTCAAGATTGAGTTTGTGTTCATGTTGGCGATTTCTGATGTGAATTCGTCGGGTCGTCCCCCCTTCCTACGGGTTCCCCCACCGACCCAGTGATACACCAACCACGCGCCTTTCCTTTCTCCGATCATAAAGTCCCCCGATCTCTTTCTTTGTCTTTCATCTCCCCCTGAACAGAATAAGTGACGGCCCCGAGAAAAAAAAAAATAGCTGACTTTCCTTTAAATATTTAAATAAAAGGAAAACTCGCTTTTACGTGCGAGTAACTATGAATGTCGAATGTCGTCTTCTTTCTTTATGTCACTCTTAGCACTAAAATATTGAACTCTCACTTGCGCCTGCTTTTATAAAATCTCATCCTTACTGGCCGCCTGCTGGTCTAAGCTTTATTTTATATCTATCTCTATTTCTTACTTACTTACTTTATCACAGCACAGGATTGCTCTTTAACCTAGCTTGAAAATGAACTGCCCCTTCGCTCACCTGGTCTCGAAAGGAAGGGGAAGCACTTAGCATTCCATTCACCTTAAAAAAGGCACTGAACTTCACACTCGCTTAAAGAAGACCTGAGCATCACACCAAGGAATCCAACTCATACTGAATGGCTGAGAACTTAAATAGAACTAGATAGGCTTTCAACAGGATTACCCTAAACTCACAATGGTCAAACCCCAAGGATAAACCCTCTTTCTTTGCTCGTATCCATATCCTCAAAACCTCCTAGACCTACTATCACAATCAAAATAAAGACTTTGCGCTAGAATGAAAACCTTAGCACCACTCCCTGTAACGAACTCCTACCTCCCTTAAAAAGATTGCTTACACTTTGTATGTACGGGTCTCGGTAAGGCTTACCTTCAAACAAAACTGAAAATGGAACAGGTTCCCAGGGAAACAAAGGCCAAGTGCGGATTCGTCGAAGCTCTCTTATCGTTAGCCCTCTCAGGGAATTATCTATATTCATATTATCCTGCCGAAAAAAGATGCTTGCTTGCGTAAGGCACCACTTTCCTAAGCTTTATAAGATAAGATCTAAGCTAGATTAGCTGACGTCTCTTTCCCTTGTCAGCTTGCTGTCAAACTAACTTGCCCGAATCAACTGCTTGATTATAAACTGCTAGTCTGAAGGGACTCTTACTCGTTGGTTGGCTCATCTGGATCGCCATCGAAGCACTGATAAGAACTAGAGATTGTTAGCGCCTTATCCACCACGTTAGAGTGAGTCTTACTACTGAGAGTCTGCCCTTTAGCCCATTAGCTCCTTTTTAACCCTTCTATAGATATAGAACGCTTGTGGGGAACCCCCTTATGGAACTCTTCCTCGAACTGCTGATACCCCTTTTGCCTTTGCCTTACCCGCTAGCCCCGCCCCTTAGGACCAGATTGAATCAAAAATCTTGCTATTAAGGATCGCCGGGTGTGATTACAGAATAATCCTAGATGCGGAACTTGCCGGGTTCTTTCATGCCTCTAGCTAGGTGGAGGCTTACGCTTACTTTGGATATATATCTAAATATAAGGACTCTATATAGGGATAGGCTGGCAAGCGGTTCAAGGAAGGTAACTTTTTGAATCCCAGTTGGCCTCGTCATTATTCTTTTGTCGTGATCCTTTCTTTCGTCTCATCTTCTATCGAAAAAGGCCTTTCCGCTCTTTCCTTCTGCTAATGATTGATTCGTCCGGAATGTCCTTTCTAAATGTGAAAAGTTTCGGGTCTCTCTCTTTAGGGGTCGAGGTAAGCACTCAAAGGCATGCGCGTGAAGAAAGGACTTCCCTACTTCTCTAGCTTAGCCTACCTCGCAAGGGCTGGCTTTCGCGCTAGGGCCCTAGAACTAGCAGCTCCCTTTCTTAGGTAGGCGTGAGCAAGCTATATCTTCGTAAAGGGCTAAGCTAAGGATAAAGATCTTTCTGCGGGATTGAATCTAAGGCGGAACCTAGAAAGACAAAGCAAGCATCGGCCGAACTCAGGGGACTGCCCGGCGGAGCACCACCAAATGCAGAGAGTTACCACAAGCCTGAGACGACTTCTACTACTTCGCCAGCTTCGAATCCTTAGACAAGAGCTAAGACGGATTGAATCGAAAGCTTTCTTCTTTTTGGCTTAGACCGATAAAGGGAATAGGGGTGAGGAGGTAGACTAAGTCAAAGGCATTGCTCTTCACTTCCTTTCGAGTAGGGGTAGGCCCGTGACCAAGACAGAAAAAGAAGGAATTGCTCCGGTTCTGGATCAAGGTTTTCCAATAGCTGATTATTAAAAAACAAAGGCAGAGCCACTACCACTACCATACATAATAAGCAGCACAAACAGTATCACGGCCTCCAGATACGGATCCCGCGCCAATGGACTTTGTTGACCGGGAAACTAAGCAGAAATTGCAGTTTACTCCGGCATATTCAGATCTCATTGCAAACCCAGTAGTTGAACCAGCATCACCGGTAGCGCTTATAGAGCAGCGTCCAAAAAAGCATAAATCAGGCAAAGAGCCAGGTCAGGGAAGCCTCCTTGTGAACAAAAAGCCGGCGGAAAGAAAGGACCTATATCGGAGAAACTGCAGGTCGAACCTAGGGGCATCTCTAGCTGACACAATATCCGACAAAAACAAAGTCATTTTCGGCTCAAACTTCAGCAAAGGTAGCACAGTCAGCAGCATTATATCCAGTGCCCACCCATACGGATCCCGAGCCAATTACAGGGGCGGGGCACTTATACGTCTCTCTCGCCTCTATAGTGATGCTGCGCGATAGATCCACTTGTTTGGATGGGTAAATCACTAAATCAACCGGTGTTCTGGCCACTCCCATCACTTATAGGTAAAAGCTCGCGGGTTAGAAACCCTTTTTACGGTACTTGGTTTGAAGCATAGGTAGATCGGGATCAATATAAGTCAGTAAGCCCCACCAATGCCTAAGATATCCACCAGCAGATTCTCCAAAGGAAGCATAGAAAGTTTACCCTTTCAGCGATCTTCGAAAGAGAGTATGCTCTTCTTGATGCAAACGATGGAGTAAGGAATGAAGATATCAAGGTTTTGACAGTTGAAAAAGAAAGGCCATATCTTGCGGGCTGCCCCTGTATCAAACAACGGGAAAGGTCTTTTTTCTCTCTCTCTCTGATACGTCGCGTCGGCCCTAGCCAAGTGGAAAAAGAGCTGGCGGGCAAAAGATAAAAGACCAAAAAAATGTCATCCATTTCTGGATTTCCTGAGCGAGGAGTTGAACCAAAGCCAGCGCTAACTATTCGGTGAATTGGGTCGGGTATACTAGGGTGCTGTTCCCTAACCCTAGCGTAGCTAGGACGGTAACAAGTCACAGTCCTGGGAAGAGGGGCTACCTAGCAAGCTTATAAGGGTGAAATCAAAGGAATCTCTTTCATCATTCAACTTTTAGATGCTAAAGAAAAGATGTGCTTTCAAAGGGCTTTCTTTAATTAGTTCTATTCCACCGCCGGTCCTATCACTATCAGTAGTAAACACGAATTCCTTTATTCAATTTAGTTCTCCTCCCTAACGGCACACTGTATATAATCTCTCTATATGGCCAATGATCAAACTTGTATGTGTTCAGCATATTGAAAGTGACATTGACAAAGCAAAGCACGGATTCCCTAGAATGTTAGAACTCAGACATGACAGAGAAGGTAGTCAAAAACGGTACGCTAAGCTCCTTGCTTCGTCGCTTCTGTTTTCAGTCAGAGAATGATGTTTTAAGCATCTCTCTATGCCAGGCATCTATCTGACCTGACAAGGAGGTCGACTTTGATATCTCAACCCTGATCTCTACGGTTGGTTGAAGGTGTCTTGGATTGGAAGACGGGTCGAAATTAGATCTGGATAGAAGATTCATCTACGCTGGCAAAAGGGCTTTCATTGAATCAGACTTTCCCAATGCTGCTCCTCTCCGATCCCCTCGCTGTGCTTGAGTGGCATGAAGCTACTAAACGAAAGCTAACTAACGTATCGGCGATATCAAACAGATTCTGCCCTGGGGAGAGCGGCTGAGACAAATCAAGATCTTGTGTATTCCCCCATCCCTCGCTTTGACAAACTTTCTATCGCTACGCCCCTGGGATTGGCGGGAAGGTCTATTAATAGAATAGTGGTGCGGTATCTGGGAACTCCTCTTTCGAAATGGGAAGAATAGCCTAGTAAAAGAAAGAGCCTACTTTCGTACTCAAGGGTCTACACTGTCCTTCTGATACAGAATAGAATCCGATACTATTCAATATGATGGTCTTGCTGCTGCTCTGTTCTCCGCTGTTGCAAGGAAGAAGCCCTGCGCTTAGCTCGAGCAGTGGATTAGGTAGAGAAGATAGTTGTGAACGACTCCGCTCTTGTTGATTTGTTGAACAACTTTCATCCCTGTGCTCAATGCCCGGACCATAGAGAAAAGATGGGCTCTTCCGTCTGTTGTCACAAGTCTTGTTGACTCAGCCGGGAGTGAAAGAGATTCTCTGATTCGACGTTCTCCAAATCCCAATAGGAAAAGCTTAATGGCAGCTAGATGGCCGGCTCTCTTGATGCAGGATTTCTCAGTCGGCGGGGGTCTTAGGATTCATTAGGAAGAAAAAGCAAGATCTCCTGTCTGATAAGGGCTCTTTAAGAGATATCGTTCCTTGACAATGGCCGCGGGTAAGCTCCGTCGTTCGCCGATGATGGCAGGTGCCCAAGAGCTGTAGTCTAAGTCAAGTCTTTCCCCAGTCCACGCCCCGACCCTAAGAGAGAAATCTGTAGCTACTCTTGCTATTATTCACCTATTCGATTTAGGAGACTCACCGATAGAGCTAAACCAAAAAGTACCAGTTGTTGATTCTCTCTTGTTCGCTAGTACGTACAATTGTGATTGATGAGCATATGGAACCTCTAAAGTGAAAAGCTCTTATTCAGTCAAGCATGGAATACCCCCTTGGGGGCCTAAGAGCCATAGATCACTAGCGCTAGAGAGAGCCGGTGCCTTCGTTCGGGTAGGTGGGTGGAAAAGCTTACTACTAATAGATGCAAGCTATCCTAGTGCGATGGGTGAATATGGGACTTTGTTTGAGAATGAGCTTACTCTTTTTGGAACACCCCCTTCACAGACATTTGTCTGGCCGCCAAAAACCAGATAGGTTTGGTAGGTGTAAGGTAAGAAGAAGGCTCTTCGGCTTGGGTTGATTTACGCTTTAGCAGTTGGCAAATAGGCCCAATGGTAGAGATCAACTAGGCTACAGAGCGAGACTCCTCATACGTCCTATACAACCATAGTCTTAGTAGCCGCTATTGACTGACTTACCGAGAGCAAGATGGGATGGTACCAGTGGAAGAGAGTCATCGAAGAAGATTCTTTTTCTATCATAAAAATTTTAAATTGCCCGATCAAACAAGAAGCTTAAGATGACCAATCGGCGGATTTCCCTGGGGTTCATGACTTTGCCGCCTTAACTCTCTAAACGGATGCCCATACTTCGTCGCTTCTCAAACCTATCGAATCAGAATTGCTTCACCTCTTCGATTACCCGTCTGACACAACTAGATTAGTGTAAAGCCCATAGGCGTATTATGGCACCACTAGCAATGATCTGCTCGATGCAACAACAAAGAGTGAGGCAACAGATTTGGATTAGTCCCTGTCTTATGGGAATCCCAAATTATGGTCCGTCCGTCTGAGAGAGGGTTTGTCTGTTCATCAAGCGTATGAGTCTTTTTGGATCCCTTCCCGGGGGGGGGGGTAGCTCATAGTTTAAATCTAGTTCTGGCTAATTAGCTTTCTTAAATCAATTGAAGAGAGGTTCTATTCAAGTGTTGTTATTGTCACCCTCATCGAGGAGTGGATAGCCACCCTTTCCTTTCTTGTAGAGCCAGAGTTCTAAGCCTAAGTCAATCTAACGGAATGCCAGTCGATGAACATAGACGCCTGCTAAGCGGAATGGACCAATGCGACATTGACTAAAGAAGGTAGACAAAACAAAAAGGCAAACTATAGAAAAAGCCAAGCTGACTGAATGAAATGCCGCAGCTGACTCTGACTCCGGTTCGGTACCTACTCCATATCTGAAGATTGACCACAGCGCCTTACCGCCCTTGCTTGGAGTTCGATCCACACACGGCATGAACTATTCCCAAAAGGCAGTTTGGACGGTGTGCAGATCTATAGGTGCTTTCGCTAAGGATCTTACATGGAAGCGCCGAGACAGATATATCCAGGTCTCGTTCATCTTTTGTCTATCCTATCCCTATCTATAGTGACGGTAGGCAGACGCTTCATACCACAATAGACGAGGACTGTATAGCTTCCGACGCTCTTTTGGATAGCTACACTTCCTTCTAATCTTGGAAAGGCTTCTTCTCCGTTGCACTGATGCCTTATCTTCCTTTCTTGTAATTGTAATCAAGGAAGTAGGCGCTAGGGCTTCTATTAGGCGAGAGCATCCCTTTCTATTTAGATATCTTCGAGTGCTGGATGAGTAAGGGCCCCGGTTCTTAGAAAGAGATTCGCGATTGCATCCTTCTTTCCATTTCTTGTCATCAAAGTAGAGGTTCTACCTTCCGCTTGCCCTTCGATCCAGCTGCCCAAGCGCTCGATTGCTATGAAAGATCTGTCTTCTTGTCTCACGAGTCCCGTGTTCTAAGGATGGTCTTCTTAAGGAAAGGAGAGGATTAAAGGTTACTTTAATAGAATGAGGGTTAGCGGTACATTACAGACCGTCAGGGAGAGGTTAGTCCTTCGTGTGAATGAATGAGAGAATTGACGATGGGAATAGCACTCAGAGGAGGTCACGAGGCTCTCATCTAAGTCTTTCGATTTCTTGTTTTCAACCTTTCTGGGCCTGGTTGTTACGATCTATGATAGAATGAGGGTGCCGCTGAGAGCCGTAAGTAGAGAATGTCCCAAGCAAGCAGTAGCCAAGAGCACTACCTGGAGCAGCCGGAGAAAGACCGATATGCGTGGATAAGAGAAGAGATAGGCGCTCGTAGACTTCTTTCTGTTCTTTTTGGCTTCTTTTCTTTAAAGCTGGATTGGATGGCTGCTGCCTGTCCACTTGCATTGATTCATGCCTTACCGCGGGCCCTGGTAAGCTTCTTTTTTCTTGTTTCACTCCAATCTCGATCTGTCAGCTTCAGTTCTTTACTTCTTTCCTTTTCTTCTCATTCGATATATTATGTGCAATTAATGTTTTTGAATCATAAGTTAAAGTAAAAGTGTTAGTTGGTCGTTGTTCTTCCAAAATAGAAAATGGATTCATTTTTTTGACTATTTCTTTAAACTTTAAAAAAGAGTTGTCATATCTCGGTAATGGGGTCTGCTGATTCGGAATCACGCTCTGTAGGATTTGAACCTACGACATCGGGTTTTGGAGACCCACGTTCTACCGAACTGAACTAAGAGCGTTTTCTTATCACATCACAGTAGATACGACTGTAAAGAAAAAAGGATGATTTTCTTACTTACCAAAAATTTGTATGCATATAGTCTCATTAAATAAAAGATTTTTTATGTCCAATTTGAATTGATCTTAATGGATTCCTCGTTACTGCCCAGAGGAGAAGGGTAGGGATGACGGGATTGGAACCCGTGACATTTTGTACTGTACCCAAAACGGCCAAGCTGCGCTACATCCCTTTCAATTGGTCTACGGGTGTCATTGTAGAGAATACCTGCCCTGTTTTCCACATGGTTATTTCCTCTATCGAAATAAAATGTCTCTTGCCATTTCTTCTTTTTGGTCTTTTTTGTTTATATACTCATCATCATCCCGCCGCTCCTACCAACCAACGCTTACTTATATGAATATGAGAAAAAGAAAGAAAAAAAAAAAAGGGTTATTTAATTTCGAAATAATCAGCCCGCTCGGTTCCGCCCATTCCCGCTAGAAAGAGTTGCATGCGAGAGAGATCCCAATTCTGTGTATGCGGCAAGCTTACTTAATGGAAAATACCGCCAGCTTCCACCCAGACAAAAAACGTGAGCGCCTAGCGCGAAAGGTTGCTTTACTAGAAAATATAAGGCGCGTTAGCGCTTTAGTCTAAGGGGCGGAGCGTCGAAGAAGCGAAGCGAGCCTAGAGTAGCAGCCTCTTATCTTACGTTTTTCAGGCCCCTTGACTTGATATTCTATTAGTAAAGCGCTAGCGCCCCTAAAGAGTAAGGCTCTTCTGCTATCAATGAAACAAAAAAAAAGAAAGACAAAAACCCTTTTGTATAGATCGAGACTTGTAGCTTGATTCTTTACTCATTCCATACTGGGAATAATTGCAGGAAATCGTTCGATAACACTTCTTCCAATTTATCAATGATATCAGACTCCCGTGAAACTCTTTCAATGAAGTGAAGTTCATTCTTACAAAGCAAATAGCATTTCCTATTGATTTGTCCGACACTGGACTGGACCTATTCAGATTCTGAATTATCCGTCGCTACGCTGTTCCCAAGGACTAGCAAAATCGAAATAGCGAAATTCTTGGGTCATCTCAATGGGTTCAGAAACTACACGTTTCTCTGGATCATCATAGCGTACTTCCACATATCCACTCAGAGGAAGGTCTTTTCGTAATGGATGACCCTCGAAACCATAATCTGTTAATATACGGCGTAGATCCGGATGATTGATGAAAGAAACACCAAACATATCCCAAACTTCTCGCTCCCACCGGCCGGCTGATGGAAATAGACTGACTACCGGAAATATTCGTGTTACTTCGTCTGCACTGGTTTGTACACGAATGCGTGAGTTATACCGAGTACTAAGTAAATTATAGACCACTTCAAATCTTCGTTTTCGAGAGGGATAATCAACTCCGCAAATATCGATCAAAACTTGAACCCTTGTATAGGTATGAAATTTAAGAAAGCACAACAATTGAAATAGGTAATCCGAATTGGTATCAGATCTATTACCATGTTCCGATCTTTCCATTTTTTTGACCCATTTCTTGGGGAGAGTCTCCCAACTATATTTGAAAAAAGATTGGTTATCCATAAATAAAGATAAAGAAAGCTTTCTTGTAGTTCCGCTTCTTGCTCTAAAAATGAGGATGTCGGAAATCGCTTGGTCCAACCAAGAAAGACATGGGACTTTTGGGCGTCTTTTTCTTCTCTTACGAGATTTCGAGTTGGATGACGCCCCTAAAGGCCTTCTAAACTGTCTTTTCTACATGTTTACCAGGCATTGTCATTGAAGTAGGCAAGGCCAATCCATCTGTCAGCTTCTAGGTCAAAAGCTAGTAATATGTCTTTCTCGTCCTAAATTAAATAAGTACGAACTTCAATTGCGGCTTACGCTCTCGTTACAGGCAGATGAGAGGAAGGCACTTAAAGAACAGGTGGGCATATGGGTAACTCATATTCAGGTTATCCAGCTGGGAAAGAAATGGAAAAGCCTTTCCAGGCAAATCGAATAAGGTGGCAACCAAGTGCCCGTCTTGCTCCCCTTCTTTTGAATGGAATGGATTTCCTCTAATTTATCTGTTGTAGCTTCACCTAGTAAGGAGACTTGATTCTATTTCGCCTAAACTATTTATCTGCCCCTTTTAACCAAGGGTGCCAAAGGTATAAGACAAATCGAAGAACCTAATGGATCGAACTTTCTTATTTTTATAATGATAAAAGGATGTAGCCCCCAGGTAAGAATCACTAGAAGTAAGCTAATTTCGGAAAGAGACTGTCCATTGCTGGATAGCTATCTCTGGCCCCTTGGTTCCTGTCTATGAGATGGCACGAGGCCGGAAGAAACCATTCCCCGCTTTCAGATAGGTGTCTCGATCTCGTCCTACAATCGGCATAACAACTTCTCTTTCTTTCCTCTTCGAGCAGCACCTACTTATTCCACTTCAGAGGATACCTACTTTGCGAGTTAGCTCCTTGCTTGGTGAAAAGAAAGGGTTTTCCCTGACTTCATTCCTTCTTGCTTGGTTCGTGCCGGTCTACTTCTGCTAAAGGTACCTGCTATCGTTCAAAAACTCATCTTTTCTGTACACATCCATGGGCATAGAAAGGGAATTAAGCTTGTGTTGAAGGGGCTATCATTGAGAGGTCTTACCCTTCAAGGGGAGACTTGCTTGCCGGGGAGAAAGCTTCCCTAACGAGTCAAAAGTGGCGAAGCCATGTCTTCTCCTTCGGTTAAGCCTCGCTTAGCCAGGAATGGTAGCGAAGGAAAACAAGCCCTATACTGGAAGTGGTCAATCAGAGCTGGAAGGGGACCTCGTTCGGTGAGAAACCTAAGATTATATAAGTCTGAAGAAAGGTTTAGCACTTATTATTGTAACAATCAGTATAAGGCTTATAAGAAGCCTTAAAAGTTAGACTATTATCATGCATTAGAGGTCGATTGTGCGACAATAGGCTTCTTTCACCGAAGGGAGCGATGGGATCCAGTTGCTTATGCCTTTAGTTAACAAGTTAACAGTGGACCATTCAATACTAGTGGCGCGAGGGGAGAGTGACAAGAGACCTGTTCCTGTTGTTCTTCCGATTGTCAGTTCCGAATACGAAAGGTAAAAAGCAAGGAAAGGTAATGTCAATTGAAGCCAGGCCTTTTCGGAGGAGGAACATGCGGAACAGGAAGATTTTTTTGGTTGGACGAATGACAGCCTGGAACTCACTTACTTCCTTTGCAAGCACTATTCGCTTTTAATATATAGAAATCCCCCATCTTCAAGCAGAATGAGAATGACTTTCATCATTAGCTTAGGGAGGAAAGTTTTTGATTCAAAATCTTAATAGAAAAAAGAAGCCCTGTGCTTTATTAGCACAGTTCTAGAAAGAACTCAGCAAGAAAGAGAACACAGCACGGCTAAGAAAGCAATACCGAAAAGCAAACAAAGCTAGGGTTGCGCTTGCAGCGCGCCTTTCCAGCGAGCACACCTTCCCCGCCCTTGGAATCAACCGTCTTTGAGGAGAAATCCTTTCCTGAAGTTCAACAAGCTATTCGATTAGGGTAAGATAAGAAAGCTGTAGGCTTTGGCATCTAAAGAGAGATCTGCACATGGTGCTTTCCTTCTTTCGTTCTTTGTTTATGTACCTACAAAGGCTAGATACATTTGCTAGTAAGGCAAGGCAAGCGAATCCAGCCTAATGGAGCACAGATACAATTGACATTGCCTCTTCTTGCGAAGATTGGGTTAAGTTCAGCCATTCCTAGGCTTTCCCGTATCCTTTTGAGTCGGTTAAGGACAGAAAGAAAGTTCAGAGTTTAGATGGAATGCTTACTATCAGTGCATTAGATGTCCTAGTTGTCCAGTACCAATCTGCTTTCAAGGTTCAGTGTGCCTTCGTTCAGTCTCCAGTCTCTTGCAAGTGCTATCGAATCCTCCCTAGTACAGGGTGTGGCATAGGGTATTGTGCAGGATACTGTACCCGCGACCGACTCAGTGGTACGATGTCCCTTCCCTACCTTTCTTTGCTTTGTTTATTCTAGCTTCGGGGAGACAGTTGGACATAGCAGGGTTTGTGATGGACACGATTATTATCCGCGTCCGGGCTACCAAGAGGTTACGCTCTTACCCTTTCGGTTCGCTCATGACTCGGCTGGCTGCTAGACTGGTAGTTGTGGTTGACTGGTACAGTCTAGAGGTCATAGATCCAGAGGACGTGGGTGAGGAGATGTTTGCATGCTCCGACTATAGGCCGCTACGGTTTCACCGTGGGCTACGCTACTTTGGTGACAGAGGTGGTCCTGAGCAGATTACTAGCGTAGCTGCGAGGCTGAGTAGAGAGAGAGCTTCGAACGAATGGAAGGCGGGGCTCGTCACCTCCACCTGCAACCACAACCGCATTCCCTACTTCCAACTCGAATACATCGAAAACAACAATCAGACAACAATCGACCTACAAGAGCCCCTTACACACACGGGAAAGACTAGGAGAGAGTTGGAATGGAAAGCTTACAAGGCTTACACCAAGAAATTCTATGGCAATGGTTCTAGACCCGGAGACTCAGTCCCCAAAAAGCCTGAAATCGAAAAAAGAAAGACTTTAGGACTCCTGGTCCTCCACCCCACGAGGAAAGACAAAGCTTTCTCTTTTCATTCGAGTAAGCTTCACCTCTTCCGAAAGTCTCCTCCCTCATATCCTTCGATCCGGGCCAAGTCTTACTCTCATATTAGTAGTAGCTGTAGCGACATCTCCCTTCCTTTGTAGGGGAACGGGAAATGCCCGGGGAAGAACCCTGACACTCAGTCCTCTCCGTCTACCTCTTTACCAGCTAAGCCACGTCACCCCTCGTCTATTAACTTCTTTAATGTGGGAAAGGGGGGATAGACCGAGGAAACTTGCTTGACTTCGAGTGAAAGGCAATCAATCTCTAGCTTTCGACTAAGCTAAGAAGCAGATAGGATAGGATCAATCTAACTAAAAAGTACCTTCCCTAGGGCAAGACATCCCAAGGAAAGAAAATGAAAATAAAGGAAAGAACTAAAGCTGGAGTGGAGACTGAGGGCAGGCAAGCTTGAAGAGGGCGTCAGGCCGGAGAAAGGTGCCACGGGAACGGAATCAGGAGCAGGGCGGGAAGCTTAAGAAAGAGATCCGGGATTCCCACGAAGCTAACTAAAGAGAAGGGGCATACCGAGATCGAGTAAATAAAAAGGGAGCGGGGACAAGATGATCGACTTCTAGTTGCAGCGGATCCTGTGGTCCTCCTCCTCTCATATCAGAATCAGAAGAAAGAGAAGATGCTTGCCCGATTAAAGTGGCAGGGATAGGAGCTTTGGTACGAGACTCAAATGGTTCCAGGGTGCCGGAGATGAAAGCTTCTTCTTTAGATCACGAGGCGGGAGGTTACCGGCTTTCTTCGAAGTTAGGTTAGGGTTTGGCGAAAGAAAAAAAAAAAAAGTATGTCGACGCTAAGCATAGCTACCAATGCAAACCAGTCTGTCTTATAATAAGATAGTAGCTCGCTTCCGACTTGCATGTGTTAAGCATAAGGCTTTCTCTTCATTGAAAGATAGATCTTCCAGAACCGGTCATACTTATACCTCAACCGAGGTTTGAATACTTGCTTCCTAGTAGCTCTCTTTCCTAGCTTCAGGGAGAAGCCCGAGAATATCATCGCTCGATTCGAAGTACCCGACGATTTTAGTCACCGATAACGGACCAAAATGGATTGTTTAGCAAGTTAAAGATTTTTGACTCAAAAAGTTTACGAGCGTATCCTAATTCGCTCGTATCACTCCCGAGGGACCGGAAAAAAGGTTTTTCGGGCTGAACAAGGGGGGGCTTCACACACTCAAATGAGTAGAGATAAGGGGAAGGCTTCTCTCGAAATCTTCAAGCAACTCGATTAGGGTAGGCAGTGTGCATTCTTCTCTCGGCTCTAGAACAGGAAGAAGGGAAGTTAGCCTTTCTTCTTTCTTTGCCAAAGCAGGGCCCACCGCTATCATGCATGATGCAATCTCTTGGTCTTCATCTGAGGAATGGTTTTGTTGTTCTCTTTGATTTCAGGTGGTCCGCGACGGGTGACCGGAACCGTCGAATTCTTGCTTTGGGGTAACCACTTCCCAATCGTCATCCTCATGGAGATCGGGGTCTCCCCACATTATATCTCCATCTGGGCTATTGACAGCTACCAACCCCCGCTCTATCTCTTCTGAGTCATCAGGGATGCCCCGAACTTCGGTGTCCAGAGGATCCATCTCTTCGACGGGTATAGAGGCTGGTTGCAGTGCTACAAACCTTATATACACCATTTTTGTAGTCGCTTGTCTTATGAGTGAATCTCGATATATATCTGGCCTATTTGATTGAAGCTGAAGGCCTGTTCAAAAGATCAGATAGGCGGGTGGAAGCAAGAAAACGGCTGGCTAGCTCGTGCAATCTCAAAACAAGTCCTTCGCTTTAGTAAAGTAAGCTATCTTTGGTTTCTAAGGTTCTCGGGGCACTACGGTAGGACGTAGATCGATCATGACGAGAATGGACTTCTCCGTAATGTAATAGAAGAGTCACAGCCCCTTCTCGACTAGACGAAGGAGATATGAATTCCATTCAGGCTTGGCTTGACCCTCCTGGAGGCGCAAAGTTCATCATTCAGTGTGGTGGGGAGCCTCGCCTGGCAGATTGGGATGACTTGGATGCTGGGCAGATCCGGATAGAGTCTCGCTCATAGATAGAGGAAGAGTACGCGCGCTACGGGCATCGGATCAGATAGCCCTTCGGGCAACCAACCGCACATCCAATTCCGATCATGGAGGGATGGCTGAGTGGCTTAAGGCATTGGTTTGCTAAATCGACATACAATCTTCTTGTATCATGGGTTCGAATCCCATTTCCTCCGGCAGAACGGGCGGGCGTGAGAGAAAGAACCTCTTGGCGGAGTTCCCAAAATAGCACTACTTAGTGACTAGGAGCGGAGAGCCTGTTTCGCGTTTTTTTTTTACTTTTCCCTTACTAGTCAAGTGGTAAGGTAGGGCGCTCTTCGATGAATAAAACACAGACTTTAGGAAAGTGGTTCAGGTAGCTCAGCAGGTTAGAGCAAAGGACTGAAAATCCTTGTGTCAGTGGTTCGAATCCACTTCTAAGCGGGCGAAGGGTCATGAGGACACGTAGCCGGGAGCGAGCCGAATTTGGAAATTCAAGTGAAAGAAAAAGCCAAAAAATCTCGCTCCTGCACTCTACGGCTTTTTGGCGTCGCCATATCTTGCTGGAGGCAGATTTTCTAAAAAAAGCGGTTGATTACTCGGATTGGTTCTCGCCTCCCTGTGTCCAAAAGGATGGGCGAGTTCGGTTCAAGTCTTCATCGATCGGGTGGATCTATATGCTCCGGGGGGGTGAGACGAGGTGTAGCGCAGTCTGGTCAGCGCATCTGTTTTGGGTACAGAGGGCCATAGGTTCGAATCCTGTCACCTTGACCAAGGAAGGGCTCTTTTTCTTTTTATATAGATCTGACACCCTTTCCCGGGAAAAGAAGTTAGGGATCACCATTTTGATTTTGGGCAACAGAAAAGCTGTTGTTTTGCTTCTCCATTTCCAAGCAACCCTGTGATGTGACTATCTGTAACCATATAAATGACGAGTATGAATAACGAACTGCCGTAGCCCCTTTCTCATCTCTAATGGCCATGGATACATAGTGGCTGGTCGAGGGGTTATCGCTGGCACTACTTCCACTTGATCGCTTCGTACTTCACATTCGATCAGCAACTTTAGGCTAGTTTATTTCCCTTCGTCCTGACCTGGCATACAAATAAAAGCCCATGACCTTCTTTTCGTCTTCAAGGAATGTCTGTAGCGTTCTCATCTCTGTACTGAATGATTGAGCTACCCATGCTATGACGGAACTACTCCACTGTCAACTGATCGAACTAGACTGATCTAGCGACACTAGCATCTATCCATCAAGGAACTGAGCTATGCCACGGATGTCGCTCTGACTGAACTACCGAGACTGACTGACAAACGAACCCAGCTCTCAAAGACCTAGCTATACTACTTAATTACTGACCCATGCTACCTATTCTAGTGCGCTAGGTAGGAAAGGGAGACAAGAACTACATTGCTATACCTGAATCAGTTTGACTCAATGCTTGCACTTAGACCTTTCCCCCAAGCTTCCTTCTATGCTGCCAGAAGCGGAGAGGAGGGTTTTCACAACACTTAAACCGAAAGAAGAAATGCCCTAGCTCAGCTTCCTAGCATGACACATCAGCTACGCCATCAGAGACTGAATTAGAGCCTGGAATGATCCTCCACTTGCTAGTCATGAAATATCACCGCTCCGTCTTTCGTTGCTCTCTTAAGCTGCTTTACGAGTGCAACCAAGTTCAAGAAACTGCTAATTAAGATACGATGCTGGTATCTATCTAAAAGTCAATATCTGTGAGAAGCTTCTTTCTCATAAACATCCGAAGCAACGAGAGATGCCCAAAATCCTATTTCCTCTTTCCTCCATAACCTTACCAATACTCCCTCGCCTGGAATTCTCCCAGTAAGCTGATCAGACACAGCCCTGGACTTCCCTTCACTACCAACCCCTCCCCTTAAGATTCCTCACCGCCTGGGTATGAAGATACCTCACTGCCTGGTTATGTTTGCAAGTTGCAGAAAGCATTGTATGGTCTTAAACAGGCATCACGCGCTTGGTATGATAAGTTTTATAGCTTTTTAATCAGTAAAGGCTTTCTTATGAGCCGTAGTGATTCCTCGTTATTTATTCAAACTAACAGTTTGCGAACTACAATTCTTGCGGTTTATGTGGATGATATTATTATAACTGGCAGTGATACCTCTTATATCTCCACTCTAATCACTGAATTAAGTGCTCCGCTATAAAGAACCTCGGGAACTTGAACTATTTTCTTGGCATTGAGGTACTCAAGACAAGAATGATCGTGGACTTTTTTTAACACAGCAAAAATATGCGTTGGATCTCCTCCAGAGAGCTGCTATGCTGAATTGTAAGCCCTGCTCTTCTCCAATTAACTTTAAAATCAGTCCTCTGCTGCAGTCTCTTCTACTCCATTTCATAATCCATCTCTGTACAGAAGCATCGTTGGAGCCCTGCAGTATATTACAAGACCTGATTTGGCCTTTGCTGTTAACTCTGTTTGTCAACACATGCAATCTCCTACAGATGACCACTTTACTGCAGTAAAACGTATCTTGCCTTATCTCAAAGGGACTGTTACAACTTGGTATTCAGTTCACTAGAGGACCTTTCACTCTTACTGCCTATTCAGACGCTGATTGGGCAGGTGATACTTGTGATCGTCGGTCGGTTAGTGGCTATTGTCTTTTTATGGGTAATAATCCCATTGCCTGGTGTGCTAAGAAGCAGGCCACAGTTGCCAGATCTTCAACGTATAGATGCTTAGCTCATACTGCCGCTGAATTATCGTGGCTTCGCATGCTCTTCAAAGACTTACAGATTCCTTTGTTTCATGTGCCAACCATTTGGTGTGATAATATATTTCAGCCATCTCCCTCGCCTCTAATCCTGTGTTCCATGCTCGCACGAAACAAATAGAGGTGGACTACCACTTTATTCGGGAGAAAGTTATCCATAAATATCTTAAAGTGCGGCATACGAAACTTATAGCACAAAGTCGGTACCATTGACTGAACACAAACACAAGATCAATCAAGTCTCACATGTGAACGAAATCGAGAGGGAAGAGCATGGATGCTAGCAGCACCGGAAGTTCTCGTTCAGTATGAAGTTGAATGCAAGCCTATGTCCATCTCGTGTAGTTGAGGAGGCCCGCGACAAACCTCAATTTCTTCTTGCTGCTAGTGCTTCTTGTTAAAGCAGCTTTCAGTTTTCTCTTAATGTTACAAGCTGTTGTTGATCTAAAAAGAGTAAGTATAGTTACGGTTCTTTCCCCGAGCTAGAAGCAGTTAAAAAGATTCTCAAGTTACAGTTTTTAATTCACTCCAGATGGGGTAAATGTTCAGTGGCTATCTTCTCGACTGTCTGCTTTACGGAACGAAATCAAGTGTGATTGAAGTAGCCAGGTTGAGACAGGTCGGCCTTCTTGTCCTGCCTTGAGAGAGGACTTGATTAGATCAACTGCCCATGATAGTGCAATCGAGAGAGTGAAGGGAGAGAGACCTCTGGGGCCAGTCAAGTAGGAGGTTTAGCAGTAAATTACATCTCGAAGAAGACCTCCTAAGGACGCCAGCCAGTAGAAAACAACAATTTAGTTGTAAGGTCTTGTCCACCCTTTCTTGCAAATCGATGCCCCATGAACAACGTTTATGAGAAGTTGATCAAGGACCCATTTTTCCAGCCAAACCTTAATGCTTGATCCCTATGGAGGCTTACTAGTAAAGGGACCGGTTGGAACGACTGACAGAAGAAAGAAAAGCGCGAAGGGAGATGATCTTCACAACCGCAAGGAACGGCTGCTGGGAGTCGGCCTCCATTGCTGCCGGGTTCACACCGCTGCTGCAACTTGTCTGCCGAAGAGGAGGCTGCACACCGTGATCAGCATGACTGTGAAATGATGAGGATGGCCGCTGCTCCTCTTCTCTTGGCTTTCATGAGGTTTCATCCGTGGAGAACACAACTTTTCGTCTGCGCGTTGCTCCTACCTTTCTTTCTTTGCTGAGGTTTTCCAAGCGGCTCGTTAAGGCTAATGCTCATGGTGGATTTTCCCATCAGATGCAACCGTAGCAGGGCTTATGGCAGGGACTCTTGCTGTTGTGTGATTGCAGCACCCGAGAAGCACACACCACGGTCTGACATTTCACCACAAGGACCAATCTTTTGTCACTCATGCGGTCTATTTTCGATCATGATGGAGATGGGAGAGTCATGCTTTGAATCTCTACTACTCTGCCATCCACTTCCGAAACATCACCAAGCCTGATACCGAACAAGGCATCCATCACCGTCTTCCTGCAGCAAAGGTTCTTTGCTTGACAGCTTTGAAACGTCGTCCCCGACCCCCTTCCCTCGCGAGGTTTGGCTAGGCTCTATAATTGCCTTCTCGGAGAAAGAATGTAGCCGGCTTTGAAGCCGTGACCGCACCCATGGCATGATGTTTTAAGATCGGTCCTAACATGGTTTGCTAAGCATGGTGTTAGCATGGCGTTCCAAGACCAAACCTGATGTGTTCTCTTCATTTTGTTAACAAAAAAAGAAGAAGGAAAAGAAAATGTTGAGAAAATGGGCCTTTGGGCGTGGCCCTCACGAAACGGGCCCGGTGCCAGTGTGCACGACCCGTGTAACATGGGCTTTAGACCTCCCTTAACTAAATCTCCAGGCCTGCCAAAGACTGCTCACTTACGAAATGGGCCTAAGCCCATATAGACTCGGCCCGTCCAAATGATGTTCAGCGGTCTAAACCTACCTGGATCTATTGAATCACCACCCGGCAATCATAGAGAACCTATCAGAAAGGGTATGTTTCATTCGATATAAAATCCATTTAATAGGTCCGATCCAAGCGACCTTATTGCTTGCTCCGACCCAGGTAGTGCATCCATAGCTCAATCAATCTCATTTGGTGGTAACTTGGGGTCCATCTCCTTTCTTCCTTTAGGGGTGAAAACCTTCTGGACTGGCTTATCATAAAGGCCAGTGAAAGGGGTTAGGACATAGGTTCCAAATTCTATGGCAAGGACGTCTCGATGCGAGTATCATATGTATATCGAATGGATAGAGAGAGTATCTAATCTATCACACTAACCAACCAACTAAGATGGATTCAACTGGTTGTTTGGGTGCCGTAGATATGCGAGATCGTATGTGTATTCCCCTTGTTGATGCATTGGCACTGTAGGAGTAGTAAAGTAAACCCATTGGGATTGGCATACCACCTCTCCATAGAGAAACTTCTGGAAATAACATTATTATTCACTAATACAATCCCTTTAATGTCCCCGAGAAGGAGAAGCTAGTCATACAACCCCGGTTTCTAAAAAGAAAAACATTTCATGAAGTGAAATCCGATGGATTGGACCTTTGTATAGATCCCAACATAAGGAAGGGTCACGTATTTGAACTCAAACCTCCTGTGAAAGGGTCATGGGTAGTGCCGTTGTGAAGACCTGTTGAGCTAGCAGTCTCTGCTGCTATGGCATGGCTCCAATGATTCAGCATCTTGAGATGGATTTCTCATCTCCGTCCTCTATGTGCCCCGATTAGGAGGGGATTCAGCGAACCCATCCAAATGAGGTTTTGACCATGGAAAAATGTGCAATGAGGAGGTTTTTTAAATCTGTCCCAAACTAACATGGAGGGATTTTCTATTCCAAAGAGAGACGAGTATCGGCTGTATGGCAAGGACCCTCAACCGATGTGGATGAGACACTGGCTGGATGACGGCCGGCTAGCTGCAATGATCTCCTGGGAACTTACTTATGTGTCCTCCCTGTGCTGTGAATTAGGCTCCTTTGATTAGGGGCCCCTGTAGCACACTATGCTCTACGTGTAAGCCTCATCCTCGTTACCTATATGGTGTCTTCAATTAGAACAGCTCTACATTGTACTAACTGCTGAATACTCCTTTCTCCTCTAGGTCTTGTGGATTAGTCCTCTCTCCCGATATGTGTGAAATCAATCAGTCACTAACCAGTACTTCCTGGACCACTCCTTTGTATCGTATGTGGGGAATCAATCGATTACTAACCGGTGCCACTCCACCTCCACTCCCCATCGACTGGCATTCTCTGGCGTGACCGAACTCACTCTGTGTCTGTCCACCTACCTTATCCTAATCACTGGATCGTAAGTAATGCCTTGTTTATGTAATATTATTTCTTTCTTGTTACAATGGACTAGGTCAACGTCTCCATGGCGATATCGTATATCAATGAGAAGTAGTACTTTCTATCTAGTAGTTCTACTCGTAAGCTACTACGGAAGCGGACTGGGACTGTGCGTACTGGGGAAGGGGGTTGCCTTCCTTGCTCTCCCTTCGTTTATTACGGAACTCAACTAAGTAGGATTAACTCAACTCTTTTCTTACGAGTAGTTCGTCAAAAGTCCTACATCCTCGATTGCAGGCGAAGAGGCAGACCGTGCAGCTACGGCCATTTAACAATATGAAATACCTGCCTTAAGAGTAACAAACTCCTTGAGTGCACTCACACGCCTAAGAAGGAATTATTAAAGCCCGGCCCCATCCATATTCAAGACAGGAATGGGCTAAGGTCCGACCTATCCAATCCTAAGAAGGTAGCTAGATCTTCTCTCTTGTTTCCTAGCTGCTATTAGTCCTATCCGAGTTAGCCCTCTCAATCTTAAGGGGGCACCTTAGCGCAACTTGAAGGACAGGAAAGGGGCAGTTTTGGCTAGACTAAGAACCCGAACCACGCCTATTTAGGTATTTATTAACAAGGCCCTTTGCTCGGTCGGAGATAGCATCTGGGGCCAAGGCCCTGTTCTGGTTACTATAATTAGTGTAGCACCTTTCTTTTTAGGGCTTAAAGGCGAAGCGCTTCGTCCGGGTTTTCTCCCCAGGTTAGGGGCGGCTTTGAGTGGGCTTTATCCGTATGAGCGGAGCGTTCAGCGGTGTGGGCAAGATCTGGAGAGATTTGTTCATGAAAACATCCCCTTTTCGGTTCGGGGTATTCCTCTTTAGTGATTGGCACCTTTAGTCATTTTTCTGGCAAAGGCCATGAGGTTTTGGTGTTTGCCGGCCTAACTCACTAAGCTTCCAGTCTCATCTGTCTGAGATCCTAACTCGACGAAAGTATAAGCTGAAGCAGAGGCTTCACCAAGAGGGATTTCCCACACTTGGGAGTTGGGTCGCGGGAATACTTTCTCAAAAGGATTTGTCTCTGTATGACCGGTGTCTGACCAGGAAAACTAACGCAGATTGACTTGGATGAACCCGACCGGGTTTGAAACGAGCAATTTATGAATAGGAAGATGCCCACCAAATGGAAGCTTTTCATAGTCTCTCCCGAACCCTCCGGGGTATGGTATAGATAGGGCTCAAGATGTCTTTTTTGACCTGGCCGAGTTCTCTTAAAAGTGGAGATCTTGACCTAGTTCTCTGACTGCTCTAGATGGGCTTTGAAGCATGCTGCTCTCCTTGAATCAAAAGAGGAATTCACTACAAAGAGATGCAAGCTAGACTCCCTCGGTGCTGTCCTTTTTGATACACCCTCTTGGGCTGTTTCCCCTATCTATTGATAGTTGTATACTCAAATCTTACCTACTAACGTTATTCTAGCTGAACCAGGCTGGCTCTCAGCTATACCCGCCACAGCCGCCCTTGATAGCTTCGATGACCTGCCTTTCCCAGACAAGAATACTTGGGAATTTACTACTATGGATCAACCAATTGGTTGTGACAGAACGGAGAAGGGGAATTTGTCTGAACTTTCTCTTCCTGGGAGCCGTGCCGTGAGACTACCTAACCGGTACCAATTGGGATCTCCTTTTCTAGGGACAAAGAAAGAAACCGTCTCGTGGTCTCACCAACCTCATGCTCAACGCGTTGCTCAGACAAGCTGATAGCGAACGGTTTATGGCAGTTCTGAAGCTCCGAGGAACCGGGCACCAGCTCTCGATTCTTCCTTTAGCCGTGGACCGTAGAAGCGATGTGCTCAAGAGCGGGGGAAGGTTATAAATGTAGTTTCTTCCATGGTATTCAGTAGTTCCCTCATTAATTAGATTCAAATTCCTTTGGTTTCGAGAGCTGATTGAGATGCGAAGAAAAAACGAGAGACAAAGCAGAAAAAAAAAGAAGATAGATGGGAAGTCGAATAGAGCTTAGCGGTTAGAGGGTTACATCCTAATTCCAAGCACTAGAGAAAAAGATGAAGTGATTCTTGGTTCAGTCGAAGACTTTCCACTTTTCATGGAATTAGCAGATACTAGATGACTCGATGGCGATACCCATCCTTTCGATCGTTTCATGCGGAATGAGAAGTTGTTGGAGAGAGACCGGGATAGAGTTGGAGGTTACCCTAAGGAGAAAGGAACGAGACGGATGTGGGCTCTTTGCTCCTTCCCAGATCGGACTAGCTTCGTAGTTCCATGGATTCGAACGAAGTGGTTCCAACGAACCGGACCGGGAGAGAGCAAGAATGATTTGAACAAGGGGTCCGGTGGGGTGGCCCCGAGCTCGGTTTGGAAGGAAGGTTTTTCTTTTTGAGAAAGGGGTTCCTATACAAAATGCAAACGTTTGTTCTAGAAAGAGAATGCCTACTATACATAATCTAAGGGAAAAGACATGAGATCAAGTGAGAACTCAAGAATGTTATTGCTCCTCAAGAAAGAAAAGACGGCAGGGAACTAAGGTGATGGCTTGTAGCTTTTCCACCTACCTATCATACAATCTCTACTTTGAGACCTGATGAATGAAGGGCGGGAGCAGAGTCTTCATCTGCCACCTCTATTCAATCACTGAAGCCCAGCAATAGATGTTGATGGATTCAGCCCAATAGAGTGTAGTGTCACATGGCTGCAAATAGACTGGATTAGGTTTCACAAGATCTCCTCGTCCTCGGTCAAGAAGTGGAACCAATTGCTTAACTTCGCGCAAAGGCAGACATGCGGTGGTTAGTACGCCTTGAGTGAGGAGTGAAGTTCAGGGCGGAGTCGCTGCTGCTGCTTTCTGTCCGTAGTTATAGCTGCTTTATTTTATAAAGGATGAAGCTAGGCTTTGAGGAGCATTGCATTTCTTTTGCCAAAGGCCAGTGATTGACTAACTGTGTTCTACGGGTGTGATCGACTAGGCTGAGGAACTACTCTCTATATAATAACTAAGATAATAGAAAACTCGCTTGATCTTGTTCATACAGATGGCACTAGAAAAAATCCCGAATCTTCTTCTGTCACTAAGATACTCGATTCAGACTCTGCCTCAAATAACTTTTTATTAGGGAAAGGGTCAAAAAGAGGTACTTTCGCCCATGGTGAGATAGAACATTCGCTAGATGAGTGAAAACTTTTTCGATCTGATACCCCATAATGAGAACTGGTTCATAAGGTTTGCCACTAGGGGATGGATAGAGCTAGACCTTTATTGATTGGAGACCCAGATTATAGAGCACTTTTTGACAGAGGGCATAGCGTTATTCCTTTTACGGATAGGTGGGACTAAGACCGATATCATGGTCTTCCTCCTTCTCGATGCGCGGTAAAAAGTCTATTTTGGAATTCCTTTAATGGACGAGTTCATACAGCCAGTGATTGTCCAGAGACTTCGACTGCTGCTTAGCGCTTAGCGACTGAATCAGCCCAGGAAAAAAACCGATCGATACATCGATACATAGGGTGGTAGTCTATCTAGCTTTTTCAAGCAAAGGTAAGCTTGTTGACTCAATTAAAATGACCTTCGACCACAAAGAGTTTTTCAATCTTTATCTTTATTCAAGCTCAATAGGAATCCCTTTCCTAGTGAATGAATCGTCAAAATCCTTCTCAAACCGAGATCTTATCTTATAGGGGCACAAATCAATGGGTGCCGGCGCTGCTACAAAAGAATTGCATTAGCGGGAGCTGCTGTCTAGGTCTATATACAGTACGTGATTTGTTCTGCAAGGAAGGCACAAGAGACTTCTTAGAAAGAAGAGATTGAGAAGAATGAATTCCTCCGCGGTAAAGTCTTAATTGGATCAATCGTTAGCCTGAATAGCCTACCAATAGCAAGGAACAGAAGAGTCACCCGTGACGTGAAAGGAGAGAAAGTCAATAATTTTTTCAAAGTAATTTAGGGCCTAGTAAGGGCAACAAATGGTAGAGGAACGAAAGTAGCTCGACCGAGACCTAAAAGGTGGGAAGGGCCAATCATTCCCTAAGTGAGAGGAAAAAAGCTCATAGTTAGGAAGTAACTTCAACTTTCTCGAGTTGCAGGAGTGAAAGAAAGAGTCTCGACTAAGAACTCAAAGTAGCGGAGTCTGAGAGGCATATGAACAAGGAAAGTGGGAAAGTGACACAAGATCCACTCGACGAAAGGCAGGAAATAACGGTAGCTAAGTCGGCTTAGGGTTACTCATTGCATTCCTGCCTACCTTGCAGCACTCTTACCGCGTAGTGGGAAGAAAGAGGAAGGAGTGGCTGTAATTCGAAAACGGCAAACAGTGCTTACTCATTAAGCAGTCCTCGGTAAAAGAAGGCTGGAAAAAAGAGATCAAGATGGGAGCATCTCACTCAGCTGTGAGGGAATGGTCCGCTGTTGTGACGAATAAGGGCTTCAGAAGGGCTTGCTGCTCTAGGCGATGGGATTGTTTGAAGGCATTACCGGTCTTAGCAAGAAGGACTTGCTTGCAAGAGGGAGCTCTTTTACATCGTTAGTGAAGCTAGTACCCTAAGTTAATCAAATCCTTCTCACTGAACTCCGATTGCCCTAAGGCAAGTAACTGAACTGACTTAACTTAATCTTAATGTCCGAGATTGAATAGGAAGTTGTTTCAGAAGGAGCTCTTACCGTGAGAGTATCCGCTCTTAGTCTTTTGCCACTAGATCAACTTCTTATCAACATTACCCTCCTCCACATTTCCGGGAAAACAATCATTTTTCTTTCTGCAGAAAAAAAAACTTTTCTATACAGCTTTACCCAATTTCATTTTCATTCCCTGTCTTTCTCTCTTCTCTTGTTCTAATGAGAGAAGAATACAATAATTGCCTTTTTGGTTAATATTGAAAAAAGCAAATAAATAATAGTGTTATATAATAGAATCTCACACTCTCCTTCAAGCTTCAGGGGTGAAATCACGCTTGTATTTCAATTACTGAAAGCGAAGAGAAGATAGCCCTTGTTCTAGTCAGAATAGAGGGCAGTTGGTCAGATGATGGCACAAACTTAAGAATAAGATCGGCGGAGGCCACTCTTTCTCGCAGCTATTGAAATGGCTGCTATCTTCCTAAACAGGAAAGGGGGAAAGAGGGGTCGGGAAGCCCAAAGCACGCCTTAGTTCGTTCCGCTGGGACGAACAGGTCGAGACGTGGTGTATGTAAAATCACTTTGGTGAGAGATCGCTATGCCACGTGTCCTTAAATAGACTGGACATATTGCTTAAAAATAAAAAAACTCACACACAACAGGTTGGAAAGGCCTGAAGGGTGGCCTAAAAGCTTTGGAACGGCTTTCGCGCGACTCACCATTATTATTCTTTGTCTTCGCATTACCCCAGTTCCTTAATCCAAATAGCCATAGGAGAAGCTGAGCTAGCTAACCTAAGTCCGTAGCTAAAGTTCTCAAACAAGAGTTCCATTCCCCTTACTCGTATTGCAGGCAAATCCCGTTACTAGTAGTTCTGGTTAGCCCATTTGCCCGAGCACACTCTCAACTTGTAGATGCGCCAATCCCGCCTTCCCCGACGAGAACAGAAAAAGCAAGAGACTACGAACACCAGCACGCATGAAAACAGCCCTTTTAAATTTAAGAATTTAAAGCATACCCAAGGAGAGCGGGCATCCATCCAATCTTCACTTATAGACATGGCCTTCTTTCCGTTTTCCGTTCGTTAACTACTTCTAACGAGCAAGTTTTCAGCCTACCTCGGCTGCGAGAAGGAAATAGAATAGTGGACAAACAGCAATAACCGTGCTTATCCTTCTAATAAAGAAACTAAACCTTACCTAAGAAACCGATTTCACCCACTACTGTTACTACTAGTATAGAAGAAGATCTATTAAGACGCACGACTACCTATATAACAAGTTGCCTCTGACCTCTCTGTCTCACGACCGCAAATAAAACCTGTAGCTTCATGCCCTGACCTGAACTACTACTGGCTTAGCTGTCTAGCTACTAAAAACTTGGCACCCGTCCTGCCAATATAGTAGAAAGAGTATAAATAGGATTCCCCTCAGGGCACACTTGTTAGCTACAGTTCCCATCTGTCTTGTAAAGAACTCGAACTGCCCGCAGTTACGAGACTCGCTCCCCTGGCCGTAGCAACTACAGTTACTCTTGCTCCTGCCAAATCCTTACTTCAGGGGATTAAGGTAGTTTACTTGCTGGCTGATAAGTCAAGTAACGAAGCCTAAGATTAGATGACTGATTAGATTACTAGGTTGTTTAACTGAGGTTCTCCGCCTCGCCTAAGTCTCATATCTTAAAGTAAAGAAAAGACTCTAACTCAACAGCAAGCTGCCTTTACTTGGCTTCAAGTCCCAAAACCCAAAAGGTGTTATAAGTTGGAAGCTAAGAAGCGAGTCGTTTATGAGTAGGAGTTCCCATCGGTCCAGAACTAGAAGTAAACTCAAAACCTGGATTTGGCGAAAAGGACCTATTATTTGCTATTTGCATTCTCCTACTCCTAATAGTACCCATTATTCTTATTCTAAAGTACCATTAGAGCTCCTTTTCCCGACAACAGAGGGGGGATCTTACTTTCTCAAGTCATACGTCTTTTGTTCAGCCACCGATAGTCAACCACATGTTTCATAAAGTCCAGATTCTATTCCCAAACAAATCTCATTCCTCTTTGAAAAAGTCCTCAGAAAGTCAACTTAGGCTCTGTTAATTCCGAATTGAGAGATGAAAGGAGAAAGAGAGAGAGAGAGAGAAAAGGAAAAAGAAGATGGTAGAAGAGAAAGGATGATAAAATTAGGGCTCAAGAATGAAGCCCTCCTTCATTCTATTAGATAAAAAAAAAAAAAAAGGATTCTACAAGTTTCAAAAGTATACTAGTATATCCCTACTAAACACTACCGTTGGAGCATAGATGTTAATCATGCCCAACTTGCACATTACTAGCTCGATCAGTCTATCCCTTGAGAGTGCTTTAGTAAATACATTGGCTAATTGGTTACGGAAAGCAACATGTGGTGTGATATGGGACTCAATCTTTTCTCTTAATGAAGTGGCAATCCACCTCAATGTGTTTAGTCCTATTATGAGAAAGTGGATTGTTGGCAATATGTATAGCGGCTTGGTTATCACAGTATAGCCTCATGGGTACTTCTACCACCTCGCCAACCTCTTCCAAGAGAGACTTGATCCATAATCCTTCGCACATACCTTGTGCCCTGGCCCTATACTCAGCTTCTGCACCCACTATAGTTGCCACCACTGATTGCTTTTTACTTTTCCAGGACACCCCCTAACAAATGCACACCATCCTGAGGTTGATCTCCTGTCCTCTACTGAACCAGCCCAATCAACAATGCCAGTGAATGAGGAGATCGACACGCGGGGGCGTCGACGGAAAAAACATCCCAACTTCGAAACCCCCACTGATGAAAGGTCAACCCCCGCGGCTGCGGAAGTCAAAGAAAGAGCTACAACTATCATACTAACCAAAAATGCAGCGCTATGAGGAGATTTGTAGGAAGGAAGGCTTACTGCTTTTTGGTTGTTACAAGCGAATAGCTTTCCGGTTGTCTGCTAGCCTGTATAATAGTAAGAGCCCCCGATGGCTTCTTTCCTTCCCTTCTAGCATCTCCCGTAGCGGAAAAGGGACCTCTTGCTTCGAATCCATCCTATCATTATCATCAGTAGGGGCCTAATGCCAGTCTTCGAGGCAAGCGAATCAATCGTATCAACCTTTCCGGCACTAATCCTTGTGCTAATTCTTGTAGTGCTTGACTCAGTCTATCCGTCAGTCCTAAGTCCTAAATCCGTCTCGATGGAATAGGCTTGGATGACCTCTCCTTCCTTTCATCTTTGGCATCTCTCTTACCTTACCACTTTAGGGACTACCGGAATAGAATAAGACTGGTAGGAAGACTTCCAGGACTTGGAATGATTACTCACGCCGGTAAAGCAGTTACAACCACACTTCCATTCACTCACAGAACAATAAAAAGACTTGACATCGCTCCTCACTCAACGAAGACGAAAAAGGAAGGAATTGCTTAAGTAAGGGGAGCAGCTTCACTCGCTGAGGCAAGAAAGAGAAAGAAGGAATGAATTGCTTCGAAAAGCAGTTTTTAAGGAGAAAGGAATAGTGTTCCAGCGGCCTGAAACAAAAAGCGAGATGCCAGTGGGGATAGACCCGGCATTAATAGAAAGTGAACGAGCAAGACCGGGAGAAACTTCAATAACAAAACCAAGAGAAGGAATTGATGCGGCTTTCGTAATAGAAAAACGTGAGGTAAACCCTAAGACAAGGTACCTTAAGCGATAGCGCAATGGGATCCAAAAGGAAAAGCAATAAGCGTACGGGGCCCTCCAAGACCCGTGCTTTACTTAAAAGTGGATAGGAATGAAGGCTTACATAGACTTGTTGAGCTGAAAGCGAGCCCAAACTTATTTATGATATGGGACAGCTTAGGCCTTATCCGATACGGCAAGGGTGCTTACACATGGAACCCCATTTCCTCCTTCTTTCTTATCTGATTCTGATGGCTTGACAGAGTCAGGGACTAATGGGACTGGGACTGAGAATGGTAATCTAGAAAGTTTACCTCGTGGACTTGATTCTAAAAAGCGGGCGACCTCAAGCATTCGGCTTGAAATAAGCCTTAAACCATTTAGAGACTAGCGGCGATTGAGCTTTGGTGGAACATGATTCCCGAGCTCCTTTAATGGTCATTGCTAACAAGCTATCAAACAAAAGAGTGACTTCTGTCGGGGATGGAATTTCATTCCTGACAATCAGTCTGATTCCAACAAGAAGGCAAGCAACTTCAAGCTCTCACCTATCTCAAAGGAGATGTTCTAGAAGAAGCTCTTTGCCGGATAACCTTGGACAAATCCTATGCAAGAAGAAGCTCTTTGGCACAAAGAGAAAGAGTTGGGATTGAGCTTTTTCATTTCGTTATGCCAAGAAAGGGCTATTTACGTAGCAAGTAAGTCTAGGCTTTCCCAACTTCAACTCCAGGTAAGGCGTAAGCACTTTTCTTTTAGGGCTTAGGACGAGAAGATTTTACACTAGCTTTAGACCTAGAACCAGCTGACTTAACATGCCTCCTAGACCAGCTCTCTTCTTTGAGTAGCTTTCTTCCTTCGGTAACGGAGTCTTAGCCTTGGGATACTACTTTTCCAGGAAATGAGCTTAGTGATGGGCTGTATCGCTAGGTAAACGGGGATCAAACCCTAAATCAAGAAGCACTCGATCTATCGCTCACTTGTTGAGTAAAGTCAGCAGTGTAGAGAAGTGATCGAAGCATGGGTTCAAAAAATCGACTCTACATACTTAAGATATTTTGGATTGGGGCCGCAAAGAAAAGAACTTCCAAATCAAATAGATCTTTGCTAGCACCGGTGAAGTCTTAGCTGTCGAACAAGCAATGAGGGGTGAAGCCCAGGCTCTAACGAATATTGAAAGAAGGATTCAAAAAGTCTATAAGAACTTCTTTTTCCTCCCTAGCTGTAGAGGCTTCTTTCTTCGCTAACGCTTGGGAATTCCTAGAGAAAGTAAGTTGAGTTCTATTTCTAGCTTTTTCCTAACTCGAAAAGAGATTTCTCTATCTAGCTTTCACCCTCTAGGTTACCTTAACTGAACCCAATCCCATCCTTCTCGTTCGATCCGTGCTTTTAACGAATTACCACTTATTCTGTGGCCTCTAGCCTTCTACCCCTCTCCTGACGTCGAGCCGCTTCGCCCCTTAGTCCAGAGCAGGAGCAGCGGATTCGCCTACTTCAAAGTCTAAAGTCAATAATCCGGATTTCCCCTCTTTCCTTCAAGCAAGGCTGACTTCATTAGCTATAGGTAGACTTCACACAAATCCAATCGTACAAGCAAGTAGATCAACATCAACGTTGAATAGTTTCATTCCATCTAGGGTTCCCTGCAAACTTCTTATATCTACCGGGGCAACAACCTCTTCCTTGAAGACCCTGTATTGCTTGTCTTTCTTCTCCTAGTTACTTCTTGGATTCGCCGCAAACAGATGACTAAAAGCGCTTACTAAGCATAGTCCCGGAAATTCCAATGCAATTAGCAGCGAATCTTGCACTTGAGGAGCAGATCTCTATCTGTAAGAGCAGATTAGGCGCATGCCATGGATGCGAACTTTAACAAAGAACTTAGTTAATTAAAAACTTTAACTTTAACAAAGAACTTAGTTAATTAAAAGGCTCTGCGCAGCAATTTTCCTCGTAGGCAGAGGTTGGACAGAGACTCAAACATATAAGGCAAAGGTGTGCAGGAAAGGCACCCGGACTTATTTCCAATCGCATATAGAGTGAGCGAAGCACGGGTAGATCCCATTACAGATTGAGTAGGGGGAACCCCAACTAAAGTAGCAAAGAGAAAGTCAGCAGCAATTGCTAATCTCTTGATCTATGCACTTTCAATAGCACGCAGAGGTGAGGATCGACTAAGCATTTCCAGTAGGAGAACTCGCCCAAAGGGAACATTTAGAGTTGTTCCAGAAAGGTCCGCAGGTGAAAGAAAAGAGACTGGCTCTCTCTATCTATTATACTTATACGCAATATCTTGAAAGGCGAAGAGTGACTACTTCTTTCTGCTTGTATTGTACTTCCTGTTCCTGTAGTGATACAGGACTCGTGCAAGAGCGCTTACGGCAGGAGATGAGGCTTAGAATCCAGATCAGATTCCATATCTGATCTTTCCCAAACCAAAGCCGAATGCTTACTTCGAAAGTGCTCTTAATCACTTCTTTACTTGGCCTTCTCTCTCTCTCCAATCCAATAGCAAGAGAAGGTAGAGGAAGAAAAAACCTTATGAAAAAGCTTAATGCTTACTTAAATACTCTTTTCCGAATCATGCCTTACCCTACTTCCTTCATGCCTGATCTGAATGCCATTGATTACCTCCTTCATGCCCGTGGTCTGCTTTGCTCGTGGCTAGGGGAGCTTTCTTCTCTTCAGACCAAGAATATCGTATGTGATGTTAGAGAGCATGCTCAGGCTAGTTGGCTGAGGATTCTCCGATAACGAATTCTGCTTCTTTACCTGGAGCGGAAAAATGGTTAAGGAATATCTCAGAGCCGATGCGCGATCTCCGTGCTTTCCCACTCCGGGGGAGCGGGGAAGAATCCGCATGGGGGGTGGACCGGTACAACTCAGAAAGAATAAAAAGAGGAAGCCCTATCGCCCGAGAAAAGGGGGTTTAACAAATGTTGGGCCACTGACTTCGAAGCAAGAAGGATTTTGAGTCCCTTGCTCCAGAACCAGGATTTGAAGTCCTGTTGCATCTTCTCTCGGCGAAAAAAAGGTCCTACTTGCATGTGTTAAGCATATAGCTCAACCATAGTGGATGATGAAGAAAGTACTGAACGATGAAAAAGGAAGCATGGGAGGAGCTTGCTTCAATCGATGGCGTATATTATATAATAACATAAACATAGAGTAGAGTGAAAGGGTCCACCCCGAAAGCCGGGTAAGGACAGTTTTCACATGCCACAGTTAGGACTTGCAAGTACGATACTGACTCTTCACTTTATCAAAATTGACTAAGTATAAAGTGAAGTGTGTACCGGCTTTGTTGACCGTTAACTTTAAGCGGGCGAGCTTACTAAGCTAAGTGAAGGCCCTCTCGTGCAGGCAGGGGTTAGCTTTAACACTATACAAAGACCACTACGAAAGAAGGACCAACGACGATGAAGGAGATGTGAGCTCGGTTTGGAATAATGGACTTCCTCTTTCGATGAAAAAAAGGACCTTTTTTCCGGAACTTAAGGTGCGCCCCGCCCGGAGATAGCGAAATCTCCCCAACCTAAAAAGGGGGGACGTGCTTTATCCGAAACGTACTAAATATAGTAAAAATCGTAAAGGCAGATGTAGTAGGGGTTGCAAACCAGACGGTACACAACTTGGTTTTGGAAGATATGGCACTAAAAGTTGTAAAGCTGGTCGTCTTTCATATCGAGCCATTGAAGCAGCGCGTCGGGCTATAATCGGACAATTCCGAAGAAATGGTAAGATATGGGTAAGAGTTCTCGCGGATCTCCCTATTACCGGGAAACCTACAGAAATAAGAATGGGAAGAGGAAAAGGAAATCCTACGGGTTGGATTGCTCGTGTTTCTACGGGACAAATTCTATTTGAAATGGATGGTGTGAGTTTGTCAAATGCTCGGCAAGCCGCTACATTAGCGGCGCATAAACCATGTTCGTCAACCAAGTTTGTTCAGTGGTCGTAACGTAATTGCTTAGTGGGGGGGCCGGGATTATGAGAATTAGGCGAAGTCGTTCTTCCTGAACGACGGAAGTCAAAAAACAGAGAGGGAGAGGAACTCCTTTTGTAAGAGCCGAAATTTTACGATGAACTCTTTCAGACGTACGACCTATAAACTCAAAATTCTCCAGTCTGGCCAACAAGTGAAAAAAAAAAGAAAGAGAAGAGCTTTCTGTCTGGTAGCAAAGTCCAGTCTGGCCCGGCCCTCTCACGAGAGTCGAAAGCAAGGGTCAATGGACGGATCTTTTAGATAAAGATTTTGATCCGAGGTAGGAAACAAAGATGGGCCGGCCCTCCAAGCAACTTCTTTTGAGAGATAAGCGGAGTAAGGGTCTAAAGACTGTTACCAATAGCAAGGGGCAGTCTTAGAGAAAGAAGTTCCTTAACAACTCACTAGCATCCTCCTATCTAATATATGTGTCAAAGATCGTATTCTCTCCATCTTATATTTCCTGGTATGAAAGAAGTAGCTAGCTCCCTCACAGTGGGATTCCCTCTTGCATTTGATGCCATCTTATTATACGATGCATGCCTCCTCTTCCAACTGAAACTCATTCAAAAGGATGCAGCTTCTTATATTGCCTTTCTACCCGGTCTGAGCTCCTAACTCGTTGACTCACGGATGTCACTGGGGATCCTCCATTGCTTTCGCCTGCTCTTCTCATTTTGCTTGGATTGCACCTTGAGCTGAGCCGGGTGCGGATATGCCGACAATTCTTCTTCTTTTTGCTCCTCTTGTGAAGAGCTTTTTTTGTTTAACTTCCCCGAGGATCACTCGCTTCCTTAACCCATATGCCCGTACCACCAAAAGCAGTTATTCCGACAACAGATGCGGATGAAATGGCTGCTTTTTATCTTCTTGTATCTACGTCAACTTATGATTCAAAGTGTGCTTTTGCTTGAACTGAATCCTGAAATAGGTAAAAACCCGGTGAGACCGTCTTCCCAAACTCCACTTCTTCAACAAGAGAAAAGATCACATCGGCAAGAGCAAGTCTGAAATGCCTCAGAAGCAAGTCTCGGCTTAGCTGCATTACCTTCCTACCGATGTCATACGTCACTCTATTATGACCTGAGGTGAACTATCTTAAGCCTCGAAGTCACTTCTCCACCCTCTCGCCTGGTGAGCAAAAAGGCTTTTAGCTGGCCCAAAATCCATTTTCTTTACCCCCTACTTCTACTTAAGCCGAATCCTCTGATACGGCTACGCTCCTTCAAGTTCAAGCCTTTGAAACTCTTGAAAAGAGCACCCTTCTTTCTTTCTTTGCTAAAGAGTAGGAGTAAAAGAACCCCAGATTCTCGGACTAAACACAAAACTCCTAAATAAAGAAAAATACCCCGTATTAATTGACATGGATTACTAGATCTGTGTAAGACCGGTTTGCGCTTGGTGGAATTTATGTCATTCTTTGAGTCCTAACCAGACTCCGTGTACGGATAGAGAAGGAAACTCGATTTATCCGTTAGTCTAACTAACTCTAACCCAGGATCAATCATGAAGAGGTTTTTCTTCTTCAGTAGCAGATTCGGATAGTGATCAGTAGCCCTCTCGCCCGTCGTATGCTATGGATGTTCACACTAGCCCCTCGATGGCATGGCGGGATTTCCCATTGACTGTTCCTGAGGTTTTTGGGAGATCCTTAATCCCGGAAAGAATAAAAGGCTTGCATTCACCCGTTCGATCAGTTCTACCTCGACTCGAAGCAGACAGTTCAATTGAAGCGCGAACTTAATTCACCAAGGGTTCGCCTAAAGGCAGAAAAAGAGTACTTCGTTACCGGAAAGGCGGGAGCAGGCGCCAGAGAGCCATGTTTCAGATGCCGGGACCTACCAGCCTTCGTATTTAAAGGTAGACGGATGCGTAAAGAAAGAAAAAAGACAGATGACGTAGTAAGCCGAAGGAGCCCAAAGAAAAGAGGTAGCCAAAAGAGTGATTCACTTTATAGAATCATGCCTTTTTACCCCGCTCTGTTCACGAAATCGAATACTAATCAGCCTTGTTGAACCAGGCCAACCTAAGATAGAGCCCAGAGAGAGACTTTTAGGTAATGCAATTGGTGATGAGAGATGCTACTATATATTATATTCGATTTTATATAAGATGGAATAAAATGCTAGTCCACACCTATCGAATCAGAATTCCACGGCGAATCTGGAATGGTTTTCGTGAGTGTAATGATCACCATGGCTTAACGCTCATGAGACTCCCATTGGATCTGGTCTACTCCAATTGGAATCAAAGCTAGCAGCTCACCTGGGACTCAATTCACATTGACCCTTCTCTACTACCTACCCAAAGTCTGCCTTTATTCGCTAGGCGTGGTCTCATATGTAACGATAGCTGGCTGACATCTAGGAAAGGAATCGCTTTCACACTGGTTCGTCTACCTTACATCGGATTGAATTCTCAAGATCCCTTATAAAAAAAAATATGTCTTGATAGCTTAAGACATTAAAATAGGTACTCTAGTAATGGCAGTAAAGGATGCACCTCCCACACTAGTCCATGAAGAAAGACCTAAAAGCTTCTTCTTCCCGCTCTTTCTGCCAATAGGCTTGAAGTAAGTAAATAAAAGAGCTGAGTGAGTCATAGCCCGAGTCCAATTGAACATTACCTTTTTACTGATTAATAGAATCACCCCTGAAAACAGTAGACCAGGATTCAAGATTTTCTCCATTGAGAATCGATCTTAACCTAGCCAATTGCAAATAAAATGACTTATCTATTCCCATGGCTTCGCTTAACGCTCTTAACGTCCACGCTCCGCTTTCACAGCTTATAAAGACTTCCACCTATCGGCTCTAAACTTCGTTACCTTGTTTCAGAAGGAGAGTGAAAGCCTTCTTTAAAGATTCTTTATCATAGAAGATGATTCCCAATTGCAGCCTGTTTGTTCTGTTTGTTGATTTCGGATTCTGCCCCCACGGACCTCACGTGTGTGACTCTTTCCCCCTAAGTTTGCTAGTCCGTCCATCCGGAAGAGTTTCCCCCATCTGGATAAGGGCTTTTCTGCCTCCTGTTACTCGTGTATCGTCTTTTGATGCCTAAGTTCTCCTTGACCTATAGCTAGTGATAGTTTTGTCATAGAGTGTGAATGGGGCTCAGCTCTGTATCGATAGGCGTTCTCATTCTCATATAACTTCCTTCTTGATCTGAGTGAGATCTCCCGGTAGGCCTTTCAGTCTTGAAAATGAAGAGCCGATAGGCGAACCCGTAGTCGGTAATCGTTCGATTTGGTCTCTTTCTGTCCTGTATCGCCTCTCTACGAGTTGACCGCACTGGACACTCGTTTAAAGCGGATTTTGAGCAATATCACAGTCAAAGGCCCCAAACGAAGCCTATTGGCTTTCCGCCCAGATGTTTTCGAATCGAGTAAATGTTAATTGGTAGTGGTCAGTCTGATAGTCAAAAGTCAGTAACAAAGGGCCCCTATTCTGGTTCTATTCCACAGGCAGGATAGAATCCATCCATTTCTAATAAGAAATAGAAAGCTCACGTAGATGCCACTCTTAACGGCTAGGCTAAAAGGTCTGTCTCCCTTAGAGATGCTTACTCTCGAGGTCTTTACATTGACAGCATGCGTACACGTTAACATAGTAGGGGCGGGAAGGTCAGGTCACGACATCTTATCCTCTGCCAACTTCGGCTCTCTATAGAACCGTCGGTTAGAAAGACAAGTCTTTGTCATTCAGACCCACTCCTCGGTCTCGTTTCAAACATCTAATATTCGTGTGAGGAAGAATCTTTCGAGTCACCTTAACTTAGAAAGAAAGGCTTCTTTGATGGACATCTTTATACAAGATTCTAAGCTCCAGATGCTGCTACCGGGTTTGGAATAGACCACCTATCCGATCTTGATTTCCTTCTCCCTTCCATACGTAATTTATTGATGACTAGCCGCATTGAATCGAATAGGGCTTCCCAGGTTGCATTCGAACCTACGCTATGACCGGTCACGTCACTTAAAGTGCACAGCCGATCGCTCCACCACTGATGGGACGAGAGGTAGTTGCCTACGACGTTTTCATCACTACTATTTAGCCTAGCATAGGGAGGAGTTATGGAATCCGGGACTTGACATGGATACGAGCTCACGAGGGCACATCTCCTGTTTCAAACATTATGTCTGACGAGAACAAACCGCTGGCTCTCTATTCAGCTTCTTGGCTTAGTCAGCTCTTCTTTCAGGCGCTCCATCAGCAAAGGAGGCGAGGAATGAGTCCGATCGATCTTATTAGCTTATTCCAAAGTCATTGACAAGTCTCCCTCCCTAGCTACTAGAACTATAGGACTAAAGATCATGGTCGTAGGTCAACCTGTATGGAGTTTTACCTGTGCCATCACTAAGGGTGGCCTTCCAACATCAATTGAACCCACCCGAGTTTACTGAAGCTATCTTAGTTGAATTGGACGGTCTAGAGGAGGAAAGGCTGAAGGCCCTAAACACTTGGCTTTCCGAAAAGAGTCATATCATAAGGGATCGTAGGCAAACGGTGACCGGCCACGAAGGCTCTTTGGGCGCTGCTCCTTCTCCTTGTCTCTAGAATAGCTACCTCCCGGACGAGAATACCGGGATTTTCGGAGGATGGCTGCGTGAATGGGGAGAGCTGGAAAGAAGTGGAAGTCCTTACCAGATAGAGGAAAGTCAACTGACGTCAGAGGGAGGCTTACGCACTATATCCACCTTGTCGAAAAAGGAAAAAAGAATGAATGTATAGCTGTAAATACCAAATCCTTAATCAGTAGTGGACTACTAGTTAACACACTACTAAAGCAGAGTAGCCAGCATGCGCACATCATGATTTGCCAGAGGAGCTCAGAGCTCAGCGAATGAAAGAAGGCCGAAAAGAAAAGGCTTTGTCATAACAAAACGGAAGGTGCGGAGCAAGGGGATTCCGAAGAACAAAGAGTTTTCGCCGCTGAGAGATCACTTTTCCCCTCCTCGTGGATGAAAGGAAGCAATGCCAAGTGCCCATGGAGTCTCTTCCCAGACCGGTGAGCGTGAAAGCCATGCTATCAAGAAAGAAAACCAGCCCCTCTTCGACCTTGAAAGCAGCGCTGGAAAGGACGCTTTGCTCCCTGGATCAGTCAGTCCTTAAGTAAGTCAGTAAATAGTCTTCCCGGTAGTGGAAGAGTTCGATTCCCCTTTTTTAAGCTTTAAGCAAATAAGCAATTTACTTTTTTCAAGACTGAAAGTAACGAGCTCTATACTTTGACTATAGGTTTCGAGGATCGATGTAATAATTGACGGACCAACGGGAGAAGAGCTGAAAGCCACTCTTTAGTAGGGTTCGAGTTATTCCATAATAGAAAGAAGTTTTTTTCTTTAGCACAAGGGTAGAAGGAAGCCTAGAGGCAAGGGCGTTAGCCTCTTCCTGAAATTGTGCTTAGTCTCGCTACCTCTTTAGTTGCCGCCCCCTAAAAGTCAGTGCTTGCTGCAGACCGATGAGCATGGATTATCCAGTATTGAGCAGCGGTCTAGCATCCCTACGCCTTCTACTAGTCTAAGCCACGCTGGGACTGAGAGTGGAGTCATTCCCGTGTGAATTAAAAAGGAATAGAATTACCTCGGTGTCGGCTCTGCTTGTTGTCGGAGGATGAAGGGATCTTCGCCTTTCTCCCCCCTGTGATTAGGGCTCGCCCGCCCAGTCTAGTACCAAAGCATCCCGGTTCAATACCCGGGAGTAGAAGAGAGAACTCCTCTTTCTCATAAGTAGTGCTTCTCCTTCTCTACTACCGTAGCTGTCGCAAATAGCTAATTTGACTTCTTTTCCCCTTTCCCTCATCTTCCTAATGGTGTTGGCAAGAATCTCTTCGCGAATAGAACTATTATCCTTCTAAGACTTTTAAGGACGCTACAGGTGATCGTAGAAAGAGAGACTTTTTTTAGTTTTTTCCTCAGTTCGGATTCTTATCTGCTTCTCGGGAAGATGAAGAGGAGAGTCGTCAAAGGGATCAATAGTTTTCTTTGAGTCTTCTTGTCTGCGGTGGGGAAAGCATTCCGGTGCGATGTCTCCGGTTTAGACACCTGGCGCCAACCTTCCTAAAACGCTCTGTCTTTAGGTGAAGGCGAGTAGGTCAGCGCCAAAGACTGGAAGTCTATTTAACAATGAAAGACAGATTCTTGATCTTCTAGCGCTTTGGTGCGCAGGCTTGGCTCCGGATCTTTGAAAAAGTCCTCAGAAAGTCAACTTAGGCATCTTCAAGAGCTATATGCTTAACACATGCAAGTCGTATTAGAAGTGGAATAAAAAAAGACTTTTATAGTACCGAAAAGTATTTGCAAGCAAACCAGTAATGCCACGGGGTTGAGAGTTCTTAGATGAAGCCTATGTTAAACCCACTGGGAAAAAGAAGAGACCTGCCATACTAGAATCTCCCATACCTTAATGCCTACCTTCCGCCTTTTACTATAAGCGAAGATGATTAAGAATATGCGGGCATAGGAAGTTATAAAAATAATGCATGACTTTCAGGGTGAAAATCACATTATTTAATCGCTTTCGGTATTTACTTACTATTGACTTTCAGGATTGGAAAAGTGTTCGTACTACTAATAAGCATTCGGCTTTCGAATCCTCGCTGCGCAATGAAATTCTTGCGTGCTCCTTCGGGTGTGGTTGCAAGATCTCGCTTTCAGGTTGAAAATGTGTATGTAGCTTCCTTGTACAATAGCTCTCTCTCTGAGAGAGTGATCGGGAAGCATTCTCTCTTTCCCTCCGTATCTGACCCACCACCCTTGCTTAGCTTGCTTCGTGGTCTGGCTTGGTCTAAACCTACCTACCTTTAATGGCTTGTTTACGTACTAAACTAATGGTTCAATTTCTTACTTTGCTTCTCTAGCTTGAAAAGCCCTGTGTTATCACTCTTAACCTTCCGATCGATGGTCAAGAACCTCTTTAGGGAGTGAATGACTCATGGGTATGGCGGAAGAAGAATAAGTAATAAATACGACTAGACTTTTAGCTTGAAGGTGGGCAATTGCCTGTTTAAATGAAAGGAAGAGATGAGCGTGATAGGGCTTTACCGGGCTTCTCTAAGGCTAAGGGTAAGACCTTGGTCAATCAGTTCCTAAGGATATGCCTCTAGAATTGCAATTAGATGGTTCCTGCTTTCAGTAGACAGGGAATTGGATGAAGTAGACATGGGATTGGACAGCGGCAAAGATAGGCCTGATCCAGGAATGGTGATGTCTCGTCCTGACATGGCTTACCCTCCCTAAACCTACTTTAATGGAACATGCCTAGGGCAGAGAAAGGTAAGTTTATCTAGCCCGATAGGCAAAGTTTTTAAGAGAGGGCACTTCGTGGCTCTATTTTCACCGTTAGAGAAGAAAGAAAATACATGCATATAGGCAAACCCCACGAACAACTAAACCATCCGGTTCGGGAGCTCCAAGGAGGAAGAAAAGAAATAGGATTCGGATGAAGAATAAGAAAGAGAGAACGATGCCGAGGCTGAAGTCGAAACCTAAGTCGAAGTTCAAGCTAAAGAAGGTGCCTAAGTTTAATTCGATACCAAAGCCGGTCTTTATGTCTTAATATGTCTTAAATAGGGAAAGACCAAGTGAAAGAAGCTCCCCGAAGAGCTGAAAATAGAGGGCAAGCCACTGTCGATGAACTAGTAGAAGTGAACCTGAGTATAGATCAAGAATCCAGGCTAACTTACTCCTCACCGTCACCTCCTTGTGAAGCGTGCGTCATCGCTCAAAATGAAAAAACGAGTCTTAGCACCCGCACAGTAGAGGGGAAGAAGCAGGACATTCTTCGGAAGATAGTTTCAGCATGAAGCTTGCTTGGCATGAACTACGGTTGAAATAGGAGATTCTAATACGAAAACAAAGGTAGAAAGCGAACCAGGAAACGCGAAACTGCGTGAGTGAGCTTAACTCGGGCAAGAAGGAAAGAAAGGCACCTTCGGGCACACAACCGCTGAAGTGAAGGTTTCAAGTCTCCAAACCGGCCAGGAGAGAATAGATGCGCGAAGCAGCCGGTTTGCATTTTAGATCTGGGAATCAACGAGTGAAGAAGCCAGTTGTTCTGAGCGATCCTGAAACAGGGAAGAAAGAGCTCGGTATAGAGTTGGGTGAACTTTCAGCATTTCGAAAAGGGAGATCCTCTATAGGGGAAAAGGCTTGCAAAGAATCTCCTGATTCGACGTCTTGTAGAAGGGTGCCACGGCTTTTTGGCGCTTCAGAAGATTCTTCCCTGAAGTCTGACCCATGCAAGCAAGTCAGTCAATTCAGTAGCAATCTGCTTTCAAGCGGCTTTCCTCACAGCACGGGTTTGTTGGAAAAAGAGATTCTTATTCCCTAGTCGCCCAAGTGTGGGTCACTTATATCTTCTATTCAAGCAAGATATAGATCTTTCCTAGTGAAGAAAGAAGAACCTCGGGAATGATTCATCTAGAAAACTTCGGTAAGTAAGCTCTTTCATTCCATGCTGTCTGCCGGTCACTGAGCTTGCGAGAAAGAAACAACTCTTTCTCTAAAGTAAAGCAAATAACGCTCTCGAGAGAAAGCAGCAAGACGCTGACTGGCTCACGATCTCAGCAATCTGAACCTGTGAATACAGATCTCCTTACGTTAGATAATGCTCTTATCAATGTGAGCGAAGATGACGGGGATACGGCAAAGAAATCGTGGGGCAGTGCCCAAACTCTTCGAGGAGAGATTTTCTTCCTTCCTAACATATTCCCACAAGATAGTTAAAGCCAGCTGAGTCATCCCTGACGTTCACCTTCCGCCGTAGAGGAAGATTTCTATTCATAGAAAGAGTTGCACTAGCGGTAGGCACCTTTGGTTTTGGCATAGCTCTCTTCTGATGATGGCGAGGGGACTCTTAGGGAATTTATATAAATATAAAGAAAGAGAATGGAAAGTCTGAGGCTGTTCTCAATGAGCTTCAAAGAGAGTCTGCTCACTAGCAAGCAGGTGCGAAAACTAGTTTTTCTTGTCCGATAGCTCGGGGTATGGCTATGTCGGATTTCGATGCCCAAGTGCTCCAGCTTTCGAGGAGAGGGGTACGGGGGGTGCTCTTTCAATCCCCTGGAGTTCCCCTTGTTGTCAAAGGGCCTAAGAGCCTATGCTCCGAATTCCGGTAAGGAAGAAATTCATTGATAACAGATCATTGCTAAGAAAGAAGAGTCACGTTAGCAGGCTCAGGGGCCCGTTCCCCTTCGCGTCAGGGAATATGGCGAAGAACTGGGCATTCATCTTCCAAATGAGAATGTCTACTCCTGGAATGCCGATCGATATATCGACGAAATTTCGAGTTTTTGACCAGCAAGGCTCGGTAGCCACGACAATGGAACTACAACTGAAAAGACCTGTTATCCGAGATATAACGTTTTGAGGAGTTAATGCCCTTTTTTCGGCATGACTCAAGGTTATCATAATAAAGGGTCGTATCCAGCTTTTTTTCCTTTCCATTTCAGACTCACTAAAAGTCTTTTTAGAACCTTTATTGCCACTAAAAAGTCGGAAGTTTTAATTCCAAACTCTATAGGTAACCGCATAAAAATGTCTGCTCTTATTTCTCGCCAAAGAACAAAAAGGCGTTGCACTATTTAGTGCGATGTTCATCTCAAGAATAAACATTTTTTGTATTTCTTTTATCGACCGGGCATTTGATTTTCTTTTTAATTTCTTTTTTACTCTTGACCTTGTCCTCTCCCCTTATGCCCTATCACGAGTGATTACTCCCCGACGCAGCCTTTTTTTCCCAATCTATTATATCCATATATAATTCTAATTGGGCGGCCGCATTTTGACCGGAATTTGGTCTTCTTCTGCTGTCATTGGACAATTCTTCCATAATCGACAGCAGTTTTTGAAGCTTCTCGGGCGTGGCCCGTTCCAGGTCGAGGTCCCGCGCGGCATTGTTCAAGAAAGAATCATTGACTTTTCTCTTCCTAAACTGATTCAGGAAGGCTCTCAATGATTCTTTCACTTGGTCTGATGTTGGTGGGGCAGCGTTTGCTGAACCCCCATCCTCGCCAGCAGGACGAGCTTCCTGTGCGCCGAGGCTCGTGTTGGCGGGTTCGGGTTCTTGCGCTGGAACGGGTTGTTCCGCGACGGGATGGGCAGCCGGTTGCCCTACGGGTAGAGTCGCAGCCGGTTGCTGCCCCGGCGTATTTGCGACTCCATGTCTTTCCCCTGCGGAAGAGACTTCCCCGAAGGACGAGTCCGCCCAGCCTACGGAACTGAAGCTCCCTAGGGAGGACAGAGGGGAAGAGTCCGTTTCCGGCAGGGGAAGCCTTGTGCCCGAATCCGACCCAGAGGGCATCATGAGGACCCACTATATCGGATGCTACCCCGGAAATGGTAATGAGGGCCCTTAGCGCCAATCCAGCTAGACCCCCCGAGAGGCCTAGTTTTGAAAGGAGAGAGCGGGCCCCGCTGGAGAGAAGAAGGGCTTTCAGCCTTTCAAGGAAGGCTTATATCTCCAGGTTAAAGACCAGGCTCCCAAAAAAAAGAAGCACCAATCCTCCTCGTAATCGGAGGATTCGAATGAAAATAGGAATGAGGAGGGGCCTCAATCAAGGTATCTAGTTCTCTTTTTTTGGCCCCTTTAATCAAATGAAATTACCTCGGAATGCCATTCATTGGAAAGTGAGAAGGTAACCTTTGGGAGAAATCGTTCGAACTTTCTTTTCCTGCCTAAACCAAGATTGCAATGAGAAAAATCCCGTTTCACATAGGTGTAAAAAAGTGAATTTCACTCATAACCAGGGGGAAGTTTGCTCTATATGGTATGGCATATTTTGTCCAAGGGCAGGGTACCCCTCAATCAAATGACCTTGGGGGGGAAGGTTTTTTTTTCTCTAGCACAGTCTGGTCAGTGCATCACAGACGCGGCGGACCTAGCACCCGAAATCGCTAGCTTTAAAGGCCATTCCAACCCTGCCAAGATAAGCACCGCAGAAAAGGAGGCAAAGTAATGTGATCCGACGACATCTTGATGAGCCTTCTTCTCACGAAAGACATAGGAAAGACAGAGGGGTTGACGTTCCAGCAATTTCCTAATATCTATCGATGGCTAAATCAAAAGCGGACGAAAGCCTCTCTCTATGGGTGGATTGGTCATAGGCCCTTTCCCTTTCTAAGGTTTGGATTCTCCTTTCTCGAGTTACTTTTCCTTCAAGAGAGAATTCCCTTCTTACTATATTAATCTTACTGACCAGGGTGAGGGTGGAAATCAATCCCAAAACTGGGCCTGGGAACTTCACAATCTTATAAGACGAATCTGTCCTAAGTTGAGAACCTTTCCATAGACTTAAGTGGGTCCTTCAATCCACTGCTTGTGGACTTTGCAACTTGGCCTATAGGTTGGGAGCGCGCTGTACACTTGCTATATCCAGCCATGGGCATGGTCAAACCAACTTTACTTGGACTTGGAACCGATAGAAAGCTATCCACCAATTCATTCTATTCTTATTATAACAACAAAACAAGAAAGACGGATTCCCATTTCAGCTAGGCTGACCATATGCAATGATGAAGTGACGAGGTCTTGCTATCTGCTGGTGCCATTGGTCCTAGGCCTTATCTATTATTTTGGTAGATTCCTGTGGCATATCATCAAAAATATGTGGGGCCTATTTCTTATGTTATGATCGAGTTAGTACGTGAGTTGACCAAACGGAAAGCAGAGGGAAAAGCGCCGATGGCATCGTAAATAAGAATAAAAGCCCCATCACGGACGGCCGGGTTCGAATAAAGGCAAAGAGCACCCGGGCCGTTCCCCCACGCGGGCACAGGTAAACCGAACGTCGATATCAGTCGAACGCCGCAAGTTATTCAGGATTACCGCCTTATTGCATTGCATGAGACGGGTTTCCGAATATCCAGGCCCCCCCACAAACAAAGGAGGGATCTCTTATGTTGTACCAATGGATTTTAGCTCTCGCATTGATCTTTCCCGATCTCCTTGAATAAAGTCTTGTACGCCCTTTCTCGGTCCGGTCGAAGGGGCGAGTAGACTGATCGACCCACCATTTAAGAACCAAACAAAGCAATCGCGAAAGCATGCCCAGGCCCAGTTATAGAATAATGTTTCTTTGTTCGGAAAATAAGCCTCTGATTTCAGCTTTTGTTTCCTCATCTTGTAATTGAGAGATTCGAATCATAGAATACATAACGTGGGGAAGGTCAAGTATGAAAGCTTAGCTCTTCAAACCTTTCCAATTCGGTCTCACCTCTTTCATTGACCCGGAGATCACTCCAACTCTGAGCCTTAACGACGACGTCAACCCTGACTGCCTTTACTCCAAGCCGCCTACCGTGCAACGACCTGGCCTGGGATCAACGAACTCAACTCTTACCGGGGTCGAGAAGCTTACTAACCCCTTTCCCCCCCGAATTAACTCAGTAATGGCTTATATGAGAGACTCATTTACCCTTTTAGTTTTCAGCCAAATAGCTCCCCTATCGTCCATTCCGGTTTCTATCTCTACATACTATCTAACCCGAAGACCATTCGGGAAGTCTGATAACCCGGAGGTCTTTTCTGCGCTTCCTTTTTCAATCTTTGGTAAGGTAAAGGTAGGGTACAATATACATTTTTTACCAAGCCCCTATTGAGTAAGGCGGAACCAGTACGCTCTTCTGATGACTCAAAGGCATAAAAAACCCTTGAATACCATAGAGCGCCCCCTTTTGGGTATGCAGATGTAAGATGCACAAATAGCTCTTCATCCATATGGATAAAAAAAAGCGAGTCATTTCCGGTGAGAATGTTGTCGTCAACATATAAAGAATGAGGCAACGACCATGACGTCGACGAACAAACATGGAAAAATCCGCACGGCTACAGTGGAACCCTTTATCAAAAATAAAGCAAAACGAGCTCAATTTCTGAAAGAAGGCACCCTTCGTCAGCTCTTGGTGCCTTCTTTAGTTGTCGGAGGCCATAACGTAAATCGCTTTCTTGAGCTTGCATACCAGAGAAGAGAAGCCTGTAGTTGGAGGAGGCTGAATAGAAACTTATTCTTGCGAATCCCCCCTCCTTATGTTGTTGAAAGGCATTCTTCACGTCAAGTTGAAATAAGGGCCACTTCTTGATTGCAGCCAAAGAAAGAATGCCACGAATGGTGGTAATTTTTTCAACCTGGGGAAAATGTTTTCCCTATCTTTAAAGGGGTTCGACGTGATATTCTTGAAGGAATCCTTGTTCTAATAATCTAGCTTTGTATCTCTCTATCGAGCCATCTGCTTTATGCTTGATCTTGGTAAATCCACTTGCAGCCAATGGCTTGTTTCCCTGCAGGCAATGAGACTGACGTCTTATTCTTTTTTTCCTGGGCATCTTCCTGCATAGCATTTCTCCAGCAAGAATGATTGAAGGCTTCAGCAAATGATTCAGGTTCATGAGAAGATTGAACTGACATGAGGTAAGCTCGATGTTTTGGGGACATAAGATAAGACAAAAAGACTTAAACAATATAAGAAACTCACGAGGGTCGACGAACCTGAGAGAGGGATCTTGAATCTGAGGAAGCGACTGGAAGGGAAGCAACTGGGCTGCTGATCTTCTGGAGTAGTCTTACCTGGGGAAAGAGACTGTAATCGCCGCCGAGAATAAACATGCTGCGCCGGGTGATTGGAATCCTCTTAGGTCAGCTGAACAGGCTGACAATCGGCAGATGGCCTGAAGAGCACGGCTGATCGTAACATCAACTGCAGAAGAATGAGGTTCGAGTTGATGAACAGGAGAAGGCCGCAATAAATCTCCATCACCACCCGGTGCTGATTAATTAGATTAAGGAAAATATGAGGCGACCCGAGAACATTCGGGACATACAAGCCGATGCGATGGTAATCTCGTCCTTAGTTTCCGAATCTAATGGAGGTTTCAATCCGACGGATCGTAATTGGAAGGTAAAACGAGGCCTCGACGGAGATGATGGATGGCCTACTCTGACTATAGTTTCGATCTCTAAGCGGGATTTTCAGTCCCTTTTCTTTCCGTGAAGAAGGAGTGGATGTTTTGAACGAGTGTTGAGCGAGTGAAGTGCCCCAGGCGAGCTATATGTATAAGTGAGCAGCGATTGAACTGAACGTTCAAAGTGCATCCAGCAGGAATCGAACCCACTCTATTATCCATCGCTTTAACCATTCAGCCATGGATGCAAAGAGAGTCAGCGAGTGAACTAGGTTTTGGTATGGATTCTCGAGCTTCTATTTCTTCCGTTAAAGGAGATTCGAGAAAAGATGGAATAGGAAGACGTGTTTCCAGAACAAAGAAGATACGGGTTGAGAGGGGGGAGTTAGCAAAGTTAGACAAGATTGGAATGGGCATAGGAACATGTATTGATGTACCAGATCGGCTAATGCTCCCAGGTTGATGCGATGTATTCCACCAGTTGACTGAAGACTTTATTATTGGTATATCGATCGGTCCAGCACAGATTGAAATAGAAGCCGGTTCGACAGAAAGCTTTTGAAAACGCAGTGCACCCAGGTAAATAAAGAACGAGATGAATACAGAGGTTAAACGAGCATCCCACACCCAAAAGGTGCCCCACATAGGTCTTCCCCGAAACCCTCCAGTAACTAAGGTAAACAACGTAAAAAAAGCACCCATTTCTGTACCGGTTCCGGAAGAGCGAAGAAAAAGGGGGTGTTTTGTTAATAGGAACAAGAAAGTGTTTATAGCCGTAGCGATATAAACAAGAATACTCATCCGAGCCGCAGGAACATGTACATACGGAATACGAGAATTTCCACCTTGTTGAAGATCTAGTGGTGCTACCCGAAGACTTAAATGAATAGCCATCGCTGTTAAGAACAACCGAGATCCAATAAGAATTTGCGAATAGCTTCTGGTCTTTGACATCAAAAAAGAAGGTTGTAATAACGAAATGGACATGTGAGAATTTGGTCCTAGCTAGTGGAACAAGAAAGACATTGATCTATATTCAATACGCAATCAAAGGATTTTCCCCCAACGAAGAATTCCCACTGCTTTGTTTTCGCTCCGCTCGTGCGCGGCACTCCTTGCTCGCGGAGCAGCATACCGAAAAAAGAAAATAGAAAGGTCCTTATACACTCAATTCCAATAGTGATCTTACTTGTTTGAAGGAACAAAGTCTTCATTCTTGTAAAATGAAATCGAGAAGATTGCGTTGAATATCGCGCTTTACTTGAGAGTTTACGGAGCTCTCCTCCTTCTTTAAGTCGGTTAAGAGCCGGGAAAACGATCGATGTTTTGAGCTCAAGCTACATGGATCAAAGGTATAGGCGTGCCGTTGGATAGCCACATAATTGTCCAAGTTGCGGAAATCGAAATCCGAGCGGGAAAAATTCCTTTTTTTGATGCCGACCTCGAGTATAGGGTAGACTATGCTGTCGATGAGCTTTTCAATGATATAGCCATCTAAGTTATCCGCTAAGAACTGTTCAAAGAACTCCCCCTTTTTTTCATAGGCAGCCTCAAAAAAACTGCACAGGACTTGGTGGATGGCTTGGCAGAAGAAGTAGTTTGCCAAGTTTGCGAACCCCTAAAACAACTGACGCAGAATTTGAAGGAACGAGAAGCCAGCAAGAAGAGGTAGTTGATTACGAACCTTCTTCTAATGAGGCTGCAGCTGAGCCAGAAAGCGCTCCATCAATTCCAACAGAAACATGTCTAACATGCCCCCTCAAGCTGAACGTGGGGTTCCAATGTGAAGCTTGCCACGCAAAACAAAAAGGCAAAGCGAGATGTTGACAGAGATTTGGTGAAGACATCTGCTACCTGGTGCTCAGTAGGAATGTAGCGCACTTTGAGTGAACCCCGAGCGACTTTCTACATTGGAAGCACATCGGGAATCGTTTAGTTGAGTGCTTCGAAACGCGCATGTGCCTGAACAAACTTCCCCCGAAACAATGAGTCAAATGATACCTGGCGCCAAAAATCATCACATTTTCGGATGACGAACTATCCGTCGAAGGGCTAGATCATGGCCGACCTCTCCCCTGTTTGATGCAAGAAATAGTTGGCTGTAAGTCATCCAAACCAATTTCTGGCAGAGTGGCAGAATCTTCTTCATCTCCTTCGAATACTGTCCAGTTTTTGCCATTATCCATGGCTGAAGAAGGCTGGAAACTGGCACTTACACTTTTTTCTAAAACTATATGGCTGGCAATTCTCACTGCAACTGGATGGCTAGAAGAAGGGGGATTAAGTAAGACTTTTTTGAGGCGAAACTAGCAGCTGTAATTAGATCTCATACTAGATCAAACTCGAACTCTTTCGAGGAAGGAAATAACTGTAACCTGATGGTGTTATTGGAAGGGCTTTCAATAGCGAGCAGGGATGAAAGAACGAGAATTGAATGGCAAGAGAGTCTCTCTAGGCTGGCTGGAGATAAACGAACTTGAGAAATCTCCGAGCTTAAGAGCTTATTGGCTTGTCCTAGAACTGGCTATCCAAGACAACAACTGCAACTTTCGCGCCAACTGGATTACTTGAAACTCCTTCTACAATGGCTTACGAGGCTTACCCTATGATTTCAACTGGATATGACTTCAATCGAAGGGACCTTATTCATTCGCCTTCTACTAATCGCTCCTATCCGAATCTCTTTTACCCTGCTCGCTTTTTGGCTGACTTTTAAGAAATTAAGCAAGAAATAGCACTTCCTGTATTGGGAACTCACGATTTTTGAACAGTAGACTACGGAAGGTATGATATTACTCCTACTTCGAAAAGTTAAGCTCGATGGCTAGAGGTTAACCTGGCTGGCAGAGAACTTCCCTTGGCTTGACTTATCTAGTTTACTTTTTCTTGTTGAACTAGCTTAGTAGGCCCTTACCTTTTACAGGTAGTACTGCTAGCCCTTAACTCACTCCCAGACCTGAGAGCTCACCCGCTTCCTTACTCACTGGCACTGAAATCTTATCCCTTTCTTACCTTGCTGTTCTAGAAATTGAAGAGGCAGCTACTGGTTTGATAAGGAAACTTATACTATAACATATCTATATTTATTCTGTTTTGATTCCCCTTATAGAGCCTTCTTGGTTGGAAGGAAGGTCCTTCTACGCCCGTCAGAAACGACAATGTATGTGGCACGAAACCCAGAAACACGACGGCAAGGGAATGCCGCTACACTAACAGGAGGTAGCCAGGACTCGCAGACGAATCTCTTAAGCTATAAGCTCTGAAAGTGCAACATCTAGAGTGGGCAGAGGAGATTTGTGCGGGAGCTGGCCTTTGATGGACTCTAGGCGAAGGTGCATGAGGAACTGCAGGTTTTTTAGATAAAAGCTTTTGGGATAGTATGTGGCGGTGAGTCGGTCTCGGCTGCCTCGTTCCTCTATCGACTTCTGCTCACGATGCCAGATCACCACTTGAATGATTGGCACGCACCAGGAAGTCCTCCATTGAATTATTATTCCATCGGCGCAATGAAAGCAATACAGTCCCATTTACTAGGGTCGGCGTAAATACTGGCAGCATTCTTTGTGTCCTAGATCGTCGGTGGAATACCTTCGACGATGCTCGCAAGAGTACAGCCATCTCTGGCAAACGGAGCCGTCTCTTTTGTTGCTTATCCTAATTTCGCTGTGTCCATCATTGATCCTTACATCAGCGAGATTTTGCAACTTAACGTCCGAACGTCAGGGCTTTGAGATTCCCTGTGATGGTGAGCCATTATCTTAGTTAAACAAACCCTGGAGCTCTTCCTTTCTGTATTGCTTGTCTTTCTTCTCCTCCACTTAACTCCGCTATCAGACTAGGGCTATTCTTCGCATCTCGAAAGAGGTTCCCTTAGCAAGTCCAACGAGCTTAGGCTTAGATCCCGTGTTCAGGAAAACCTTCTATGGGTGCCTGAGTTCATAGCAGTTCTTTCTCTGATCCTAATCGTATCGTACGTACAGCTTTCTTTGTCTTGAGGGTGAGGAACGTCTTTCTTTTCGATTTTGGATTCAAATTGATGTGTCAGGGGCGCTGTAAAACCCTTTTCTTATTCTTTTAGTTCTTGTAGCTGCTTTACCTGTGTGGGACCATCGCCTAGTGTCTTATGGTTGATTGGTCTGACGGTTGGGAGTACGAGTATAAGGTCTGTCCCCATGCGCCTATCATCTTAGTCAGCGGCAGTGCCTTTCCTCACGTTCTTTGTTAGAGTTCCCCGGTTCGCTCCTGCCCACGGAGCAAGGAATGAGTTTTGTGTTCGAATCAGAGTCAGGTAAGGGCATCGGATCGAGTTTCTCTTCTTGCCGGCCTAGCGCCATTGGCTTTTGCTTGACTTCTTGTAATTGTAAGAGCTGACCCAGCAACAAGTCATTTTGTTCCTTCCTTTCTTAGTGAAGTGACTGACCTTTCTTTGAGGATCGGAACGGAAATCCTTCCGTAAACATTCAAAGTCTTCGATTCGGCTCTTTCCTTGTTGACTTTTTCTAACTCCTCACCCGCACCTGATAGTGTTCGAAATGTTGTAAGTCAGCAGTCCCGAAGCGGCAAAGGCCTATTTTCTTATTGCTTGAAATTTGAAACTCCTCCCTTGAAAGCTCCAGGTGCTGCGACTATCACCGGTAAGTTGCGTCGGATCAACATCGGGATTAGAATCCACTGCAAAAAAAAGCAACTAAGTCAACGCCTATTTGCTCTGGATTTACTGGCCCGGACGCTTGAATCTATTCCACCGCAAACAACCTAATATACTACTGCAGGATCTTTCGCTGCTTCTGTTGTTATTGCTCTCGCCTGTCACTACGCCACCTCAGCAGCTGGGACTGGAACTGCTTCCGCATCTGGCACTCCCCAACCTTTTCTATCTATCCTTAGAAGTAGGGCGAGTGTCTAAAGACCAGGTTATCTCTCTGAATCATGTTATTCTTTGTTCTTGTGATTTCGTAAAGCTTTAAGCTAGAAAATCCAGGGGTTTTAGCAAAAAACCCTCCCCTCGCTCTTCTTATCAGCCCGCGGCCTTTAGGAACATAACTGCATCCGCCTGGGCTAATGGGCTAACCAAACCTCAGGACAACTACCATACTAGTCGGCTAACCGAATCGTTAAGCGACCATAGGTTCCCGAATATCTGACGAAGCGATTTCGAATACTACTTACGAAATTTCGTAATAGGATAGCCTCAAGACTGTGGAATTCTTAAACCTTTCTTTGCATATTCCCGCCGTCTTACAGCTTATTAGAGTCCTCAAGTCAGCAACCTTTTTTGCAAAATGGCCGCTCCTCTAAGAGCTGTCCTACTAGCAACTGGCGGGTGGTACCCAGGTTTTGATTTCCCTACTTTATAATATATAGGCAGACGCGAAGCGAAGGAAGAGGAAAAGGGCAGGCATAAGCAGGAGATGCCACCACTGACTTCCTATATTAGATATGAAATAGGATAGCGGACCCTTTGTACAATAAGAAAGAACTGCGAATCTTGGTCGAAAGATGGGAAGCTACTCCGATAGCTTCCTACTCGCAGCTAGGAGAGTAATGATAACTACAAGCTAAGGAGCTCAGAGGAAATAGGCAGCAGGTTTGAGTCCTCTATTGTTGAAAGAATGAAAGAATGGGAGGTTAAGCTTTTCCCCCTTGAGTAATGGGGGGAAGCAGGCTATTCGAATACAATATTGATATTTCTCTTTTTCGGCCGTTACCCCTTCTATTTACCTCTGGCCTCGGAGAAAGAGCCATTGACGGACCGAATACGGACCTTTATGTGCCGTCACATTTATTTCGTGCACTAACTAAGCCGCTACTCCTACCTTGGGACCAGTATCCAGGGAAGGCAAGGTTTATCTTACTCCCAGACAGGAGAGGGAAGAAGCCTTCCTTTTTGCCTTTGCTTGGCCCAGACCTTCAATCAACTTGAAGGACTTCGTAAACCCCTCTTCTTTCATTCATTTCTTTCTCATATCCGGTGAATTAAGACTATTTTAGCGGATCAGACTATAAAATTCATCTGCACCGGCATCAAATCGTCTGATTGTAGCGTGATTGAACTCTCACAAGCCTGAAATAAGTCAGGCCTCGACCACCTCTTTTAGTGGTTACATAACCAAGGTGAATCAAGTCAGGTTATGAGGCAAATTCCACTAAGAGTTGAGTCCAAAGGTAGCCCCCCCCCGTTGTCAAAGTTGAAAGACTCGTCGCCTTGAATCGGGAGTCGGCGTCGAACGAAGGAAGGTCACATTCCGGTGTCAGAGGTTCAAAAGTCGTCTGCTTCATCATTCCACCTGTCTCCAACCTGAGGCCAGACCTAAGTCGAGAGTCGTGCTTTCTTGGAACGGGAATTCCGAGCCACCTATCCTAGTCAATAAAAGATTCTTTCATCGAAAAGCTAACTGCTAACAGAATTGGTTGCTTTCTTAGAAGGAGACCCGGACCGAAGGATCTGATTTAGCTGGTTTCCGCATAATAATCATCGGGATTGATTGCAAGTCTGGGATCTCCCATAAAGTTTGATTATCTGTACCGCGGCTTCGAATCCTGTCTTTCGCGCTGGGGCTAAGGTTGTCCATTCGATTGAGCTTTCTCCCTTTCTATTAGTTCGTGTGTTGAACGGTCTTCGAGTACCCCATAATAGGGGAGTAGTCGCAATAGATAGATGGATCAAGTAGGTGTATTGGCTTGGTATGAACGCCTTTCTTTGGGGGGCAATCATAGTCATAAGGAGTATCCGAACGAATGTTGAAGAAGGTTGAGTGGGATTTTCCTTCCCTCTTTCCTTTTTTGCTTGTTTTGTTCGGGGGCAGAGCTCGTACCTTCGTTCCAGCTAGAGTATAATCTGTCTGTCCTCCGGCAGCGAGTGGAGTAGATGAACGTAGCTAGTATAGTCTATTAGATGATATGAAAGTCTTATAGATTTGACTCGGGGGGAAACTAGTATAGTGGGGGCTCTTCTCTTAGGGTTTCGAGTTAGAACCTCTAGTCTCGGTCTCGCCACAACACAGTGGTATAATCTAATCTGTCTATACCTCACTCGGTTCAGGAAGTATCTCCCACTGCCTTCCTTCAGATTCAAAGCGGCACTCAACTAAGGGACTTCGGGCCAGAAGAAAGTAATGTTTACTGACGGGACGAGACGAAAGAGATCTTTGGCTTTCGAGTATTCACCTCCTTCCCTTGTCAGGCCTTTTCGTCGAGAGAGTTCGGTCTTATTCGAGTTCCTGCTGTAAGCCTAACCTAATAAGGTTCTTTATTCCTCTTCATTTTCCCTCCAATCTCGTGATCCTAACCCCCCGGGAATCCATTTCCAGTCATTCTTCATTAGATCAAAAGCCTGTTCAGGAAGACCATCTAATTCTCCGGTCCTCGCATTAGTTGGGTTCAGTTCCAACTATACCATCTTCACTATCTTAATTCATCCATCCTCCCCGGTTCAGAAACTCCTCTCAACCCAATTCGATTCTTTTTCGACCCAACCCCAGAGAGGAGGGGCTATATGGGACATCTATCTACGGGGGCCTGCACTTTATTATAGGGAAAGGGGGGAAGGACGAACTTCATTCGGTAGCAGCGGAGTATCGAGTCATTGGTAACACCGCCTCATTTCGGAGCCGGATCGAAACCCGACTCACTTAAATGTCCTAGCGAGGGGTATCGATAAGGGTTGGATGCGAACCCCTCCTATGAGAAAGAAAGGAGCCTAGCAGCCTTTTTTTCTGTCTATTTCTGATCGAACTCCCTTCCTGTCATCGTATCTTGTGTCAGAATCGCTTTCAGGCTTCTTATCGCCTTCCCATCAGTGGCAGTCTCCCGTCCCTACCGAAAGTAACTGATCAACCTACTGTTGGAGAGCATCTCTTTTTCCATTATTGGTATCTTTCTATCTCGGAGTGGACTAAGGCATCAATATGAATTCCAAGCCCTATCGCTTGGGAATAAATGCTTCCCTAGCTGCTTGCCGGAGAAAAACGAAGCCTTAAAAATTGGAAATTCATCCCTCCAAGCTTAAACCTATTCATCTATCCTATCTCTCGCTTTACTCTTAAAAGGTTATCGTTCCCATGAATCTTGATCTGCCTCCTGGCATTGATAGCAATTGATCGAATTCCTACTCTGGTTTGAGAAGCTTTTCAGTTTTCCTTATCTTTCGTGCGAACTGCCATGAAAAGAATTCGAAATACGTATATCTGGTACTAAAGAAACCGCCTTCGCTGGCCAACCCCTATGTCTTGGTACTCTCCCATTCATAAGAGAGTGGTAGTTGTCACCGGAAGCAGGTGAAAGCAGTGAGTTGAGTAAGTCTTGTCAACAATGCTTCGCACAACTAAATACTAACACACTGTTCACTTCTGTACTTCTCCACCGCCAAAACACAATGACTTATGCAATTCATACAGGCACGCATGAAACATGAGCGAAAAACGATGAATTTGCCTTAAAAGCTTGCGGGCCCCGACGGGCGTTCCTAGGCCCAGTCAACCACTTATGATGACTTCACCCTTACAAACCAGTGCTGGAGCCTCTCCTGCCGATGTCACCTTCAGGTACTTTCACCAGTACTTGAGCCAGCACCTGAACCGAGACCTAAAGCTGAACCGCTGCTCTCACTCAATTCTAATCTCGAAATCTTTACCCGATCTGGAAATGCTTATCTTATATGCCACCATAGGTCTTAGTTTCGTTTCCTATATGAGCTTCCGTCGACTACACTGAACTCCTCGCGTAAGGGGCCACCCACCCATTCCCCTTAGCCCTCTCACTCCCTAAGCTAAGGAATGAAAGGCCACATCTACCTCTAAAAACTAGAATACGAATAAGATCAAAAAGGCCATCATTAGGGCAAAGAGGGCGATTGCTTCCGTTAGAGCAAATCCTAAAATGGCATAACCAAATAATTGTTTAGCCAATGATGGATTTCGTGCGACGGAATGAATCAAAGAACTGAAAACGTTTCCAATACCGACAGCTGCTCCCGCTAAGGCAATTGTAGCTGCTCCCGCACCTATTAATTTAGCACCTTCTAACATTCTCTTTTTTCTTTCTTTTTTACGCTTTTCTTTTACCTCGTCGATTCGAGGTTCATTTTCTTCCTCCTCCTTCCTTCTTTTTCTTCCAATTCGAAGAAATCCAAAAAAACTCTTGATAAATAAATCTCGTCAAGCTCACTTCGCGGTGAACCAGACCGAGCAGGTGAACGAAGAAGGTGAGTATCTCCTTATGAAACAATCCCTGGAAAGCCTTGACCCTCCCTTGTTCTACCCTTCGAACTCGGAGATTGAAAGGTGATTGAATAGGAAGATAACTCTATGCAGCGACAGAGGCGACGATCCCTATTGATAGATACCCGAGAGACCACGTCCTTTCCTTATCCTTAAGGCATGCCCTCTTACTGCTCACGAAGAAGCCCAAGACTGGGAAGCTCTAAACTCGTTAACAGAATCTGTAGCGGGCAAAGGAGTCAGATCGACCTTTCTTATTTCCCACGCCCGAGTGAGTGGTTATGCTTTCATCTGTCTCATTTGAGGATGCCTTTGTTCTACCTCTTGACTTGGTTGCAGATTGACATTGACAAGAGAAGAAGACCTTTCAAGCAAGTTCCTTAATCGGAAAGTCACATTACATTAGGATTGCCTGGGATACAGAGGTGCTTTTAGGACGTGAAGTCACGATCCTTCTCCTGTTGGGCTTTTTTTTTTAAGACAATCGCTCTTGCTTCCCCGGTGCTCTAGCTTTGACGGATGCCCACTCATCCGGACAAGCCTTTCTATTTAGCCGTGCTTAGCTACACGGCTTAGCCGACCGTCACTCATACAGGCTTACCAACACTCTGAGCTCGAGGAGCTCTTCGAACACCCGCCTGAGGAGGCGTCGGGGTAATTACATTTCCTTTAGATATTCGTGCTAAGGTCCAAAGTCAGAGGTTTTTGCCGCTTCCAATAGGATGCATACCGGGCTTACAAATCCAGGGCAGACTCGAATAGAAAGCACATACATATGAAAAAATGTTTGTTTCCAGAGCACCTACTAAACATACATATCGGCACACAAACTATATGTCACGAGCAGGTTGTTATTGACAAATAGAACTGCTGCTGGCACTTTCCTTTTATTCTGACCGAGTGGATTTTGTAAAGCATATTGCTAGTCTTCCTTCTAAGACAGGATCAAACTCGTCTTTTGAGCATGATCACGCCCTGCAGTGGTAGAACCTAGTGAACCAGGCGTACGACTTCTGAACCCGAAGCTCTTTTCTTTCTTCTCTTATGATATTTCTTTTCACGAACGGTACTTTGATGCCACTGCTGATAGAAGGGAATGCATGATTTTCGACCATAGGGAGAAGAGTCTGACCCAGAAAGCCATCTTGTAGAGAAAGTCGATTTGGGCAACCAGGGACCAGACCACTAGCCTAGATAATCAAAGAGGCACGGGCTGCTATCTTCTTCTTATTATTATACGATAACGAGATTGGAAAATAGGGATTGGCCCCAAGCCGAATCCAAGTAAAGTACCGGTGCTTGCTATCAGTAGAAGTCTCAGCCTCCTGCTCAACACGAGGAGCTTTAACCCTCTGACTCCAAAGAGCCTAAGTCGGCGGTTCACTTACACAATTTTTATTTTAATTTAAGTAAAATAAAGACAAAACAAAAAAACACTTTCTTTAATGGCAAAGCTCGGGTTCCCGACGAGCGGGGCGTGACCCTTCTAAATAAGAAATTCGGGGTTCTATTCTAAGACGCTCAGGGGTCAGGAAAAAAGTCCTACTTCGGGTATGATCCACACGGAGATGCATATACTTATGCCAGAGCGCCTGTGTATGTAACTAGAGTATAAGTTTAGTTAGGTCTTGGATAACCGGTTTGGGGCTTTCTTCAAATGATCACTGGGCTCCTCTCGGCGGATGATTCAATAGCGGATTCACCCCCATTGGGCACAGTTAGTAAGCCATGTCACGGACCCAAGTACGCCACAAAGTCATTGAAGGGCCATTATTGAGTCAAGCAACCGAAACCGAGCAAAGAAGTCACATCTGAGCTAATTATAACTAACTCATCCGCTTATACCAAGCAAGACCCTTTTGCAGTTTACTCGCCAGTGTCATCACTCACTGGACGAGCCTTTCTATTTGTACCAGTTGAGTACGTCTGCCCAAGACCCAGACAAAAAGCTTTGTACCTTACCACGGAAACTCCGCTATCAATGTCGTCTGGCCCAGTTGCCCCAACTGGACTTAACCATTTGACTTCTGACAATAAGAGGAAGAGAAGCCCTCTTGAGTAAGGGCTCTTGAGTTAGAGTTCGAACTCACCTTCTTTCTTCTATTTCATAGCCTCTTCCGTATTCTCAATCGGAATAGCCAGGCCTTATTAAGATTAAGGAACCGAATCCGAAAGAGACGCAGCAGCAAGAGGTCCTGAATCAAATAGAGCAAGCAAGTCCGTATTCTGTTCGGCTTACGGCTTCATTCCCAGAGTAAGGAGAAAGAAGACAGCGCCGGGGAATAGCTCCGAGAGGGACTTCTCTGAGTAAAGAGATAAGTAAGGGGAAGAGTCATTCCAATTGAGTAGGTGAACCAAGAGTCTCTTTCGAGCGAGATCCTTTACCACGCCTAACTAAATGAAAGAAAGTAAGAGAGAGAGTGGCCGCCGCTGATATGAAGCCCAAAAATTCTTTACTTGGACTCCGTGCACCTCTTATTATATAACAAAGAAGAAAGCCAATCCAGATATGAGTTTAGAGCATAGGAAGTCGTGCATTCCGAAACAAGCGAAGTCGAGACTTCCCTGTCTTATCTCACTTAGATCTCTGTCTCTGCTTACTCGAGCTAGTACCTACTTTCCATAGTTATTGGTCGAGTAATCTGCCTTCCTATCGGTTGTTGAGTTAGCATCCGCTTTCTCTTTCTCCTCTGTTCCGCAGCTGTGAAATTGTCTCCCTGTGCCCTTGAAAGCACTAGAGGAAAGGAGAAGCTATGAGGTGCTCCACGGGACTGCTTGATGAAGTCTTCGTCCTACATCCCTTTCAAGAGGGTCAAGCTATGGCCATGCTAGCCCCACAAGTCCCTGTTCCGATCATGCCACTGCTCGAAGCGGAAGAGCTAAATGGAAAAGCGGCTTCGGAGCGCAAGGTTCTCTTTCACCGCTAAGGGCACTTGACAGTGCAGCAGGCATCGGAAACACAAGCTCAGTAGCATTTTAGCAACTATACAGGCTATAAACAAGTCTATAAGCCCTTTTCATAGCAGGCCTCATCAGCCCGACGAGAAGGATAGAGATACCCCGAGATTCTAACGAATCGTCGGGAATCAGAATCCATTACACCAGCTGCAGCAACCGTTGAAAGATCAGCCTTTGGAGTGACTCCCGAGGCGCGGGAAGCAGTTTCGGATGTAGCAACCTTTGGTACAGCGTGAACGGTCAGGGAAGAGAAATTCCTTTTCATCCTAGTTGTACTTCCTCGTTGTAGAAGGCATAACCACTAGAGCTCGGGAGCTGGGATAGGAGCTGCATGGGCCCTACGTGACATTTTCTTTATTGACGTTACAACATGACTATTCAGTTCAGGTGTGGTATCTGAGTCCCTTAGCTATACCTCTCTTCTTGTGCAACTGAAGGCTCTATTTTATGATAATAGATGGGCTTGGCCGGCATTGAAGCTTGAATAATTTTAAAACTTCAAGGTCTCTAACAGTAACAGAGTTCACCATTGTGCCTTTTTATATTATAGGATTCCGGCTTCCGACACCCACTTCATGATCCTAATCTTGCACCTTGTAGCACTCGGCTTGAAATTCTCAAACCGTACCGAGTTCCTCTCCAACCAGATTGCCCATAAAATGTTGATAAAGCCAGCATTCCAGAGATCTTTTAGCAGAGAAGAAAGTCGCCTAAATTTCATTACCTTACAGTCGAGTGGCTTAAAAGCTCCTCCATGGTTTCAGTCCCCCCCGAAGTGGGACTCTCATGCAGTAAGACAATTCCCCCATTTAGCCCTCAGTTTTGTCAGCATCCTCAGACCCTCCCTCAAAGACGGATTCTAAGGTTTCTCCCAGGTTAGATAACTTTCCCCGCTGTCCTTCTTTCAGCCGGTCCAAACTTCCTTCTCTTCTGTATAAATAGGTAATCGGATCGGCAACAGGCTTTATGTGGGTTCAATACCGATGAAAGAGGGATCTTTAAGAACTTTGTATAGCGAATCAAGAAGAATGAGCTATCTTTGATACGGACCTCCACCAATGAAAAAGAAAGAATAGGCTGATCTAGAGGGGCAGGCGAAAACTCTGCTGCTCCCCCCAAAGGTTCATCATGCAGAAAGATACAACAAGAAAGCAGGAGGGTCCGAAGGAGATCGAGTAAGGGAATCGGAAGCAAGCGACCAGAAAGGGCAGAATACTAGACTCGCCCTTGAACGAAACGCATGGGCGTAAGAAGGAGATCGGTACTCTTTTTCCCCAGACAGATCAGTTGATGGATAGAGGTTCATCTTACGTCGAATATGCCACTCCGGAGTCTCCTTGAACAGGAATCATTACCTTCGATAACATCGACTCATATTGCAACTCATCTCTTCACCGGGAGCGCCGCCCACTCTAGCAAAAACTATACGCATCGAATGAAGGTGACTGGCCCGATCCGAAGAGAGAAGAGAAAGTCATCACTTCTTTGTGCTAGTCTTTCTAATTTCGCAGCTCTTTCTTTTTCGGGGCCTATCCCGGATGAGAAAGATACAAAGCCTGTTGACTCTGATGCTTGCTTGATGGGAGAAATAGGTTGGGATCCTGCCTTGCCTACCTGAGTCCAATCCCTTCTTTGATGGTCGGAGGTCAGCCCCATGGGATAGGATATTTGCCCTCATTGGTCCTTCCTCTCCTTGACTTGTATTAGTAGGGCGTTCTTCATCTAAAGGCTCTTCATATCATGAACTTGCCCAAGTCAAACTCTTCTTGTTGCGAGAGAAGGTTCTGGTAAGCTCGTCAGGTGCTGGCGAGTGACGATTGCCACTCCTACCGTTGCTAAAGCTTTCTCTTTAAGGCTTTTCACTCCGATTATCGTTATTCAAGCGGTATCACAGAGAATCTTTCCTTTCTTTCGTCCTTCTGGCAAGGGTTTGAATGAAGAGGGGCTTGGTAGCTAGGAAAGTCAAGTCAGGGAGGAAGGCGCTTTACTATTTGTATTTGGCAAGTAGCGGGCTTTCTTGTAGCTTTGGGGATTTTTTAATGCGGATTAAAAAAGCTCAAGTGCAAGCTGAGTAAACTTGTTCAGCTTTACTGCAAGTCTAAAGAAAGGGAGGGTCTGAAAGAGTCGCTATTAGCTCGCTTAAATCTCTCCACTCGCATAGTAAACTGCGCTCGCCCTAGTCAAATCCAGATCTTCTTTCTTTGCGAGCGGAAGTCAGAACGAATACCGAGACTCCTTTCTTTTACGCTGTTATGAAAGCGGATCGGTAATGAAAAGGAAAGAGCAGGCGGTAAGTAAGGCAATTCCTTCCGGTAGTGGATGCTGGTGAATCAGAGTGAAATCTATCTTTTCGGAAGCGAAGTCATAACTTATACCGTTCGAAAGGCGCTCCAGCCCTTATGATTATGAATAGATAGAACCGTTCTTTCTTTGCGGTTACGGTAAGCAAGTGTCTATTAGTACACAACACTCGTTTATAAAAGACGAATAACTGACTTTACTGACGAGCGTGAGAGCGATGCGCTTTGTCTTTTGGTTTTTAACTTATAAGAGCCTTTAAGTCGGAACTCAAAGCTAGTGCGTTAAGCAAGCTTGTTTGTTGTAAGGCTATCGAATTTGAGAATTCCCTCTTGAAGTTTTGCTCTTCTAAAGATAGATAGTTTAGGGAAAGCAAGTGCTGTGATGAGATCTGTCTTTCGGACACCATTACCTTGTTGCTCGCATCGTGAGCGATGTAGATTCTTCCTCTCCAGAGCCCCGACCAGTCTTGACTGAAAAGCTTTCAGACCCCTGTGCGAACAAGTTATACTAGCAACTTGCTGTGTCATGTCCGTTTTCGTTACACATATGATATGGTACCTCTTTATCCTGAGATCTCTTTTGCTACTGGTGCAATCACCTCTCATGAGGTTGAAGCTGAGCCAAAATCTGTCCCACTAACCTGGCCAATCTCTTGGGTGAAATGTCTGGGGTGACATGTGCATTCCGAAATTTTTCCATCATTTATTCTCACTCTGAAGTTAAAAGAAGACCTAAGATCGAAATTTTGGCAGGGGCTTTGCTAAACTGTTCAGCCGCATTCTATTCCGACCTCTGGATTTCCTTGAGAAAAGCATCCGTATTTTCCTTCCCTTTTCCTTTCTCTTTGTCTTTTTCTTTATTTCCATCTGTTTTCAGGTTGTCTGGCTTAAAACATCTGCCAGAGCGAGTCATGTTCCCAATCTCATCACAATCTTCCCTTTCTCTCTTCTCTGTATCTTTTCTCCCAAGAGACTTTATCAAGATTGTAGACGGGAGGTGGTTGGTAAGGGGTAATAGTGGTTGTGGTGCAGGCAGGGTGAGGGGTTGAGTCGGGATTTGAATAAAAACTAGATTTTGGGGTAAAGGGAATCGGGCCCCGGCTTCGCCCGAAGCGTGCTACGGAACGAACCTTGTCTACGAAGCAAGTTCAGTCAGCGCATAAAGAGTCCGCTAGTGTAGTTGACTAGTAGTACCATTAGCCTAAACGTTCCGTATCCTTCGCGGCCGCCAATAGTTCTAATTCCTTCGCTATTGGAACTATGACTCCCGGGTCTCGTCTGTGGTATAGACGGAGTTTCCTGCCTCCCGCCACAAATCTAGAAAAGGGTAGCTAGTGTCCCTATGACTTGAAACACTTCTCCGTAAGAAGCACTATTGGCTGCTTACACACCTACTCTTAGTCTAGTCCTTGACCTGGGCTTTCTAGGGATTCCCTGAAACCAGAGCAAGAACCGCTTTCTAGTTGGATTCTTACGCGTAAAAGCTCCTCTCCCAGGAGGTCGAGGCAATAAGCTCCTCGGCTTCAGTTGAAGCTCCTGGCCTATTGGTTGATGATAGGGTTCTTGTTGGTCCTGTTGGTAGAGTTCCTGCCCTTGGCCTTGGTTCCAGTCTTGTCTCGCATGCCAGCAAGTATTCTAGAAAGAATGACTTGGTTTCATGTAGCTACGCTATCCTCTCGCCTTTTGCACCTGCCTTGTGTTGCTAGGAAATGGCTAAGCCTTTTTTTTTCGAGGCTTTCACCCGCACTAGTATATGGTGTCGAAAGCCCGAACACAAACAAGCTCACCTTATT